GAGCTTTTTCTATTTTAATAGAAGTGACAATATACCTTTTGCATAATGGGTCAATGAGTTTATTTGTGAAGCAAGTTTTTTCTTAATAAAGTGAGACTTAGTGAGAACGAGAACATGACTTTTTAGTTTTACAAATAAGACCCGAAACCAAGTGATCTATTCATGACCAGGTTGAAGATTTTTTTGAATTGGAGGACCGAACTCGTGTATGCTGCAAAATACTGAGATGAGTTGTGGATAGGGGTGAAAGGCCAATCAAACTCGGAGATAGCTGGTTCTCCTCGAAATTTATGGAGGTAAAGTGTTATTTTAGGTTGTTTTTTTTGTAAAGCACTTTGTCAATGATGGGGTATAGTTCCTACTGATTTGATAAAAACTTTGAATATAAAGAACAATTCGAAATAGCAATCGGAATTAAGGTGAGAAGGTCTTAACTCAAAAGGGAAACAGCCCAGATCATCAATTAAGGCTTCTTATTTTTTTTTAATAGGGACGAGAAGTAAATAAGTAATGTTTAGGATGTAGGCTTAGAAGCAGCCATCCTTTAAAGAAAGCGTAAATGCTCACTAAATTTCTTTATTTGCTTCGAAAATATAATGAGACTGAAAAAATAAGCCGAAATTGTGAAATTCTTGCAAATAAGAATTGGTAGCGGAATGTTTTGTTTTTCTCAGAATAACAAATTCATTAAATTTGTTGTAGGAATCAAAAGCAAGAATGTTGATATGAGTAACTTAAAATCGTGTGAGAAACGCGATCACCGAAAGTCCAAGGGTTTCTGGTAGAAGGAAAGTCCTTTGAAGAATGAGACGATTTCTTATGCTGAATTCCAATGTGAATGTTGAATGAAAAATAACATATAACAATTGTTTTCCTCAGTTCAAATAAAGACGGACTTTTGTAATTTTATTGAACGTGTGTTCTGTAGATTCCAAAGTTCCTGGAAAAATTTTTGAAAAAAAAAATTTTTTTTGAGATCGTACCCGAAACCGACACAGGTGGACAGGTAGAGAATACTAAGGTGATTGGGGTTATCATGTTGAAGGAACTCGGCAAAATGGCACCGTAACTTCGGGAGAAGAAGTGTATATAAGGGTAATATCTTTTATATATGAGACATAACAGGGAGGAACGACTGTTTTCCAAAAACACAGGACCTAGCTAAGTTTAACGAATGAAGTATTAGGTCTGACGCCTGTCCGGTGCTGAATTTTCGAAAGAAAATAGCCCTTTCATAATAGCTATTTTTATAAGAACCAGTAAACGACGGTCCTATTTTGAGGATCCAAAGGTAGCGAAATTCCTTGTCATTTAATTGATGACCCGCATGAATGGCGTAACGATTCCTCCACTGTCTCCAACATGAACTCAGTGAAATTCAAATGTCTGTGAAAATGCAGACACCTCGCAGTAAGACGGAAAGACCCTATGCACCTTGACTATATCCATTTATTGAATTAAGCTTTTTTTATGCATAGGATACGCTTGTTTTTTTTAAAGTTTTGAAAATGATTCTTGTAATAAAGCGCATAAAATTACTTTTTTCGATGAAAACCGACAGGTTTTACTCAAGTAAATGGGAGGTAGTTTGACTGGGGCGGTTGTCACCTAAATGGTAACGGTGATGCACAAAGGCGTTTTTCAATGATTATTTCATTTTAAAGTGTAATAGCAAAAGTTCGCTTGATTTGTAAACGATCGCGTTTATGAAAGATGAGAGAATCTGTTATAGTGATCCGGTCGCTCAAAGTGGAAGGGCCATCGCTCAACGGATAAAAGGTACTCCGGGGATAACAGGCTTATCTCCCCCAAGAGTTCACATCGACGGGGAGGTTTGGCACCTCGATGTCGGCTCATCACATCCTGGGGCTGGAGCAGGTCCCAAGGGTTTGGCTGTTCGCCATTTAAAGTGGTACGCGAGCTGGGTTTAGAACGTCGTGAGACAGTTCGGTCCCTATCTACTGCGAGTGAAAGAAAAAGATGTGTGAACTCTTTTTTAGTACGAAAGGACTAAAGAGAGCATGCCGATTGTGTTCCGATTGTTGAATGACCAGCAGTGTCGGGTAGCTACGCATGTGTGAGCTAATTTCTGATGGTATCAAAGAAAGAATCCCGCACGCATTTTTTTCTTAGAGAATCGTGATAAAAGCTCACGTAATAATAGGTTTGGTGTGTGAACTAAGTTATTGGTGAAGCTAACAAATACTAATATTTCGAAAATATTTTTTCTTGCCTTTTATTTTAATTTGATTATTTATTAATTTTTATTATATACATATACATGTGATAGGTTTCAGGATTTTTTCTAAAGTGCGCTACTTTATACTTTACTATCTGCATAGCTCAGTGGTAGAGCGGTTGACTGTTAATCAATAGGTCGGAGGTTCGAATCCTTCTGCAGTCGAATGGAATCAACAATATTTTTTTTTGATGTTGAGTTGATTTGATGTGAAAGTTAAAAGTAGAAAGATTTATTCAAAAATACAAATCATGTTATTATTTTTTTATAAGAATTTTTTAATTTATGTTATGATATTTGTTTTTCTCCTTTTGGGAGTTGCGATAGCAACTTTATTAGACAGAAAAGTGATGGGTTCTATTCAAAGAAGAAAGGGACCAAATGTGGCTGGTATATTTGGTATACTGCAACCAATAGCCGATGGATTAAAATTATTTTTAAAAGAAATAGTTTTTCCTACTCAATCAAATGTCGTTATTTTTTTTTTAGCGCCTGTTTTTACGTTTTTTTGCAGTTTATTGTTATGGTTTGTAGTACCTTTTAATGAGGGGGTTGTATTAACAGATATACCTTTTTCTATGTTATACATATTGGCAATATCATCTTTGAGTGTTTATGGTATATTATTTTCGGGTTGGTCTAGTAATTCGAAGTATTCTTTTCTGGGTAGTTTGAGATCAGTTGCCCAGATGATTTCTTATGAGGTTAGCATGGGATTTTTGATTATAGTTGTAGTTTTAATGGGAGACAGTTTCAATATTGTTGATATTGTAAAAAGTCAAAATTTCGTATGGTTTTTATTTCCATTGTTTCCTTTGTGGATTTTGTTTTTGATAGTTGCATTAGCTGAAACGAATCGTGCTCCTTTTGATTTGCCAGAGGCAGAGGCTGAGCTTGTTGCGGGATACAATGTAGAATACTCTTCTATAGGATTTGCTTTACTATTCTTAGGAGAGTATGCAAACATTATTTTTATGAGTTCTATGCTGTCTTTGTTATTTATGGGGGGTTGGATTCCTATAATGAATTTGAATCACTTATCGATAAACGACTTTGGATTTTTTTTGTTTGGGATGAAAGTTTCATTTCATGTATTTATTTTTTGTTGGGTTCGAGCGAGTTTTCCTAGATATAGGTATGATCAGCTTATGAAATTAAGTTGGAAAGTATTGATGCCTATTAGTGTAGTGGCAGTACTAAGCGTGGGATTATGTTTAGTATACGGATATGTATTTTTTAAGTAATGTTCGAATGATGAAATTTAAATGAAATATGTAATTATTAAGTAAAAAATAAAAATGGTGACTAATAGTAATTTTCATTATACTAATATCGATTCACGATATAAGTCTTTTTGGAGTTTTATAAAATATGATTATTTTTTATCAAAACTGATACAGTTTATACTAAGAAAGGGTAAAAAAGAAAAGTATATAAGCGTACTATTTCGAGTGTTATACGCATTGAAAATTAAGTTTGGTATAAACCCAATATTTTTATTGAAGTTGGTTATTTTAAGATATAATATTCCATACAAGATCGTAAAAATTTACAAAGGGAAAAAAGTGTTTTATCACGTTCGCTTTTTAGACTTTTACAAGCAATTGAGGCAATGTATAAGTAATTTTATTAAAGTTTTGTTTTCTTTAAAATCAAAAAGAAAGCTGTTTTTAAGAAATAGTTTTTTTTTGATGATTTTGAATCATTCTGTTTCATTTCTGAAAGATAAAGAAAATTCTTTTTCGAGTAAGTACAATTTTACAAATACAATAAACAATGTATCAAATAAAAAAAAGAGTTTTTCTTCAAAAAGAAAAAAAGTTCAAGTAAATAGACAAGTTAAATTTAACGTGAAAAAATTACATCGATGGATCAACTTGTTTTACGAGCTAGATCATCGTACAACGTTTGCTCGCCAAATTTTGAATAAGTGTATTGCAATATACTATAGTTGGAAATATTTGTGGTACCAGTTGTATTGCATCAAAAAATTTTTATTCAAAACTGATTTGACTAGGTTTTTTCATTTTTTGAAAAAAGTATCTTCTCATTTATTTTTTAATTTGTGTAAGTTGAGACTAATATATAGGGGAATACTAGTTAAAAATTATTATAAAATTTTTTTAGGAAGATTGATTGAAATTCGTCAATTGAGATTTTTTCATAAAAAAAGAGTCGAAAGAATTCGACGTAAAGCAGGACTGAAGCGTTTTTTTTACTCTGATCAAAAGACTTTTTCTATGTACGGGAACAGGCCGAAGTCTAATATTAACATGAAGCCTTTTTTTAGATTTCAGGAGGAAGTGAATAAGAATCAGAGATTGCATTCTGTATATCATATTAAATATAGACAAAGAGATATATTTTTGAGGAAAAGTAAATTTGGCATGAATGATATTAGATCTGGAGGTGGAGGTTGATCAAATTTGTTATATTTTTTTTAGGGATTTGTGATACACGGTGAAGAAAATAAATAAATAGGGTCGACTAATAGGTAGGTCATCAGACTCATAATCTGAAGGTATAGGTTCAAATCCTATCCCTACTATAAAATAGATTAAATAGAATGTCGAATTAGATATTGATTATCATGCGTAGATTGAACATTTGTTGTTCTTTTTTAATTTACGATACTTGGTGTTGGTACCGGAAAACAACATTCGGAATGTTGACGAAATGACCTGGTTTTGGTTTTAGTTTTATATTGGAAGATAGGATTTTGTTTTTGATCAAGTTGATTTTTTGAAAAAAATAAATTTTCAAAGATTTATCCTTATGAATGAGGGTAATATGTAGATGTGGGGAAATTTTATATATATTTTTTTGTTGTTTTCGTTTTTTTCAAATTTATATGTCTATGTCTATTCACGTTTGATGAACTAGCTACGTGTGTGTGATACGTAAAGGGGATAAAGGTTTTGTTGCCGATTTGTGTTTACAGATTTTTTAATCATCTAGTATTGGATGGATAATATAAAAATAAAATATAATTGTTTTTAATATAAAGTAAAAGATGAAAAAAAGAAGTCGTAAGGAATCACACCGTTTTAATTATTTAAATACTTTGGAAAAGTATTCAATAGGTAAGGTATTATCTATCCAAGATAGCGTTATTATAGCTACGGGCCTTGATAATGCTTTTGTAGGGGAAGTAGTAAAATTTAAATCTCAAGAATCAGATTTACTTGGACAAGTACTGAATCTTGAGAAAGACCAAGTTAGGATTGTAATGATTAATGGGAAGCAGACGGCTTTAAGAGCCGAAGATTTTGTGTATCGTACTTTTAAAGACGTGAAAACCAAATCTGGGTATGGTATTCTAGGAAGAGTGGTTTCTCCATTGGGAGATTGTTACAATGAGGAAGATTTTGATGAACTTCAGTTTTTATTTGATGAGATTTCATCTACTGAAGAAGTTTCAGTAGAGGTTCCATCTCCGGGTATTGTTGATCGAGAACCCGTGAAAACTCCTTTCATGACAGGTATTAATGTCATCGATACAATGATTCCTGTTGGTTGTGGACAGAGAGAGTTGATTATTGGAGATCAAAATACAGGAAAAACTTCTTTAGCTATTACATCAATTTTAAACCAAAATCTTGTAAACAATGTAATTCATAAAAAATGGAGAGAGTTAGAAGAAGAGGTTAGGGTTGATAGGCACAGTAATTTGATTACTTGTATTTATGTTACTATAGGAACTAGACGTTCGGAAGGAGCTCGTTTAAAAAAGGCTTTAGAAAAAAGAGGAGCTTTAAATTATACAGCTATTGTATATACCCACGCAGATCAATCTGCTGCTCTTCAATTTTTAGCTCCTTATGCAGGTTGTGCTATTGCAGAATGGTTTAGAGATCGCGGTTACAGATCTATTGTTATTTACGATGATTTATCATCTCACGCTGTTGCATATAGACAAATGTCTCTTTTGTTGAAAAGACCTCCTGGAAGGGAAGCATACCCTGGAGACGTATTCTACGTACATTCTAGGTTGCTAGAAAGGGCTTCTCAATTACATAGGAACAAAGGAGGCGGGAGCTTAACTGCTTTACCTATAATTGAAACCAAAGGAGGAGATATATCTGCTTATATTCCAACTAATGTAATTAGTATTACCGACGGTCAGATTTTTTTATCTTCTCAATTTGCAAATCAGGGGGTTCGCCCAGCTGTAAATGCTGGATTATCAGTGTCGCGTGTTGGATCTTCTGCGCAATACTCAAGCATGAATGAGATAGGAAAAAAAATCAAATCTAGTTATAGCTTATATAAGAATTATCAAGGAGTAGAAAAATTAGGTGGAGATATTGATCCGATTGTTCTTTCTTACATTACAAGAGGGAAACGTATTAATGTGCTTTTTCAACAAGGTTTATACGAAACCATGAGACTGTATAAGCAAATAGTTTCATTATTTGCTTTACATGAAGGGTTTGTAGATAATGTAGATTTGGGATGTTCAACGAGTTTCTTTTTATTTTTATTTAATAGTGAGTTGGCAGGGAAATATTTGGAAGAAAAATATTTCCCATATGTTGCATTTCCAAACGAAATAGAATGTTTTTTAGTGAGTTATTCGGTTAAGCTTTTTTCTAAACAATTTAGAAATTGGATCAATTCTTATCAAAAATTTTTTTTATCAGATTTACAGCCTCGTATTTTGGCGGATAAGGGAAATTTATTAACAAACTTATTATCTTAATTTGACAGTATTTTGTTAAGTTTAAGTTTATTTTTGAGTTGAAATTTTCGTGAATTAATGATACGAAATTGATCTAATTTTTTATATGATAGCAACTGTCATTAGGTGTTTGATGAGAATTAGAAATAAAATCAATATAGGCCAGGTTAGGTTGTTTGATATATATATATCAATTAAATGAAGATTGTAATATATTCGTTTCCGGAAACGAACAGATGTAAAGATAAAGGATTAGTTGGATAGTTGGAACGTATTGGATTGACCTAAAGTAAGAACTGTATCAATTAATATTACTTCGTCGCATTTGGGTGTGGCTTGTTTTGATTTTGCCTTTTATTTTAATTTTACCCTAGTATAATTGAAAATAAGTACGTTAGGTGAAAAACGAGATAGAGGTAGAAGTTAATGGGAATGGGAATTTGATAGATGAACATTAATAAAATGAATTTGGATTTGAACTTTATTTAAAAGGTTCGGTTGAGCTATTTATTTGAATTTCAATAGAATTAGAGATTACAGATGCCAGTAAGTAGCTCAAAAGGTAGAGCGCACGGTTTGGGACCGTGAGGTTGTAGGTTCGAATCCTACCTTACTGATAATAAGTAGCTCAATGAGATTATATAGCGTATTGCTGTACGTGATATTGTAGAATTCGGGCATCTAAAATCTAATATTTTGTTTGAATACTGAAAAATGTTCAATTTCAATATTAATATATTTTTTAATTTTAATGTAGGAATGCCATAAAAAATGGGATTTTTTATGATTTTTTGTGATCAACTTTATAGTTGTATATATTGATAATTATATGCGGTTTTTGCGTGTATGTATTTGTCATTCATGCGGATATAGTTTAATGGTGAGAATGTTAGCTTGTGGCGCTAAAGATGTGGGTTCGAATCCCACTATCCGCCTTTTCCCGTAGCGGCCATGGAATAGAACACCATACGTAATGAAGATAATATATGATTTTTCATTTAGTTGTTCCGATGTTTATTATACTTATAGGGATTTTAGGCTTACTGTTATCTAGAAAAAACATATTATTGATTATCATGTCTTTGGAGATATTGTTATTATGTGTTAATTACAATTTTATTTTATTTTCTCAAATTATAGATGATGTTATGGGGCAAGTTATATCACTATTGATCATTTGTGTTGCTGCTAGTGAGTCTGCTTTAGGACTTGCTATAATAATATTATTTTATAAAAAGATAAATCAATAAAATTTATGATACTATGTGTAATAGTGACCTAAGTCTATGTAATATATATTTCATTAAATCATATTATATTGACAGTATATTGATTCAATTTGAATATAATACAGTACTAGAGTATCTCTGATTGTTTTAATTTGTAAATTAAAATCATATATATAATATGTGTTATTTATTCTTAAATGAATTGATATGTTAACGATTACAGGATTGATTGATCTTATCAGCGTATAGTTGGTTTGAAATTTTTCATTTGTCTAATTCTAATGTAGAATGTAGAAGAAAGAAATAAAGCACTTTTGTAAAGTGATATTAGGGTAGAAGGGTACTGAATATTGAACTATGTGTCTTTACGGACATATATGTTAGGGGTATTTTTATATAAAAATAAAATTGTAAAATGATTAAAGAATTTAAGCAAATTGGAGCTGGTATGGCTACCATTGCCCTTTCAGGGGTAGGAGTAGGTATTGGTATAATTTTTGGAAATTTATTGGATGCTGTATCTAGAAATCCTGGTATTTCCAAATTATTATTTAACTATGCAATTTTAGGTTTTGCTTTAACAGAGGCAATTGCTCTATTTACGATTATGATTGTTTTTTTATTAATGTCATAGTTATATAGTTTGATACAAACAGAGTTTATGATTAGTGGTGGTATATTATATGTATGGCTTGACGAGTGGTGATTGTTTTAATGTTAGTAAACGCACCGCGCGAACTACGTTGCGTCACGCGCGCCTAGTATGTCGGGTATGGGCGATGTAGAATATATATATATTAGTAAGAATGAATAATTTTGGGCCGTTTATTTTATTGATTGATAGGCTTATATTATAGTAGAATATTTGAATACTATTTTTAAGTAATTATAATTTTGATAGATTTGGAGTGGATATTTTATTTCAATAACAGATTCTTATGAATTTAATAATGATTTGGAATTCGCGTGAATTCCAAATCATTATTATTTGTAGTTGCAGTTTTTATTTTCGATATTGATTCTGATGCGTGTTTCGATACGCTAAGGTTGCGATCGGTAACCTTATTATTCAATGATGATATTATCATTGTCACATTTTTTGAAGATTTGAATATTGTTATGTTTCAGGAATGGTTATACGAAGCGATAGGGAAGTTGTTTTTTTGATAGGACTAGAGTATTGGTTAGATGCTAAAACTTTTATTTTAATTAGAGTTCACACATAGCTCAGTAGGCAGAGCGTCTGACTTTTAATCAGAAAGTCGTGGGTTCGAGTCCCACTGTGTGGAATTGGAGAAATAAAGAAACAAAAAACGTTGAAATTCAATTATTGAATAAATTAAAAAATATTGATGACATTCTTACAACGTCTGGAACAAATACGAGAGAATTGGCCTGAATATTTACCTGATATGGATTTTCTTTATGCTATGAAAAAAACATTTTATGATATGTTTGAAGAATTCTTTTATTATTCTATTTATTTGGGATTGATTCCATCTGCAACAATTTTAGCTGTAGTTTTAATTTTAAGAAAAATGATAGACTATATATCAGATCACCACTATTCTTTTTTTATTAAAGATGATTTAAAGAGAGGTACCAAATTAGATTTAAATGATCGCTTAAAAAATGAGAAATTGGTCCCTTTACCATATAAGTTTTATCACCGTATATATGGCGACGAATCTATATTACCTCAAAGAAAAGAGGATTATATGACACGTTTTCAAAATATGAGTGTTGAAGATAAAGCTAAAGAAAAGACATTAGAGTGTCAAGCAGATAAAGGCAATATGTTATGGGTATCGGCTCAAGAAAGAGCGTATTATGAGATGCTTGAGGAGCTTGAAGAGGAAGAACGGAGAGAGTTAAGAAAAAATGAAGATCCGTATGTTTATACAGGGGATTTAATAAAAAAAAAAAGTTTTCTTCAATTGAAGTTGCAACTTCAAAGAAGAGGTAAGATGACAAGAATGACTCGTGAAAAATATGGTGTGGAGAATGCTACTTATTCTGATGATTTTATATATGAGACTTGCGAAATTATTCCTGATAGGACATGGCATAGGAAGAGTAGATTGAGCAAAGAATTTTCGTGCATTATTTCTTTGTTTAGAAAAGATACTGAATATCGTATCTAATTAGATATTTAATAGATTTAATTTGACAGTATTTTGCTAAGTTTAAGTTTAAGTTTATTTTTGAGTTGAAATTTTCGTGAATCAATGATACGAAATTGATCTAATTTTTTATTTTTGTTACATGAAGTTGTTATTGTATGATAAAAAGTTTATATAGTTAAATAATTTTAAATAATTGTAAACGAAGCATTGTAGGAATAAAATTATTTAATAGGCCAACATTGTACTGTTTCATGGATTGGGTTCAAAATTGGATTTATACTACAAATCATAAAAGAATAGGTATTCTTTATATTTTGTTTGGTGTGATAAATGGCATTATTGCTATTTTTTTATCTATGTTAATGAGAATGGAGTTGGCTTTTCCGGGGAACCAGATTTTATTTGGTGAGTACCAATTTTACAATATGATAACAACTGTACATGGAGTTTTGATGTTATTTGTAGTTGTACTTCCAATTTTGTTTGGAGGCTTTGGAAACTACTTTGTTCCGTTATTAATTGGTGCTCCAGATATGAGCTTCCCTAGATTAAACAATTTCAGTTTCTGGATTTCTCCGGTTGCAGTGCTATTAGCGGTATTTTCAACACTGTCCGAAGGAGGTCCGGGTACAGGGTGGACAATCTACCCGCCTTTGTCCACTAATAAGGCCCATTCAGGGGCTTCTGTTGATTTTCTCATTTTTAGTTTTCACTTAGCTGGTATATCGTCTATACTCGCTTCTCTGAATTTTATATGTACTGTATTTTATTATAAAAATGAGTCATTTTTTAATAAAGATATTCCATTGTTTGTTTGGGGAATAATAACAACTTCTTTTATGCTTATTTTAGCTCTTCCTGTACTGGCAGCTGCCATTACTTTGTTACTGTTCGACAGAAATTTTAATACAAGCTTTTTTGATCCAGTTGGAGGGGGAGATATTGTATTGTTTCAGCATCTATTTTGGTTTTTTGGTCATCCTGAGGTTTATATTTTAATCCTTCCGGGGTTTGGGTTAATAAGTCATGTGATATCCACGTTTTCTAAGAAACGAGTTTTTGGGTACGTTCCGATGATAGCTGCTATGCTGATGATAGGTTTAATCGGATTTATTGTATGGGCTCATCACATGTATACATCAGGGATTGATACAAGTACAAAAGCATATTTTACGGCTGCTACAATGGTGATCGCTATCCCTACTGGTATAAAAGTCTTTAATTGGTTGGCTACGATGTGGGGAGGAAGTATATGGATGTATACCCCTATGTATTTCGCTTGTGGATTTATAATTCTTTTTACCATGGGGGGTGTTACTGGGATTGTTCTGTCGAATGCTGGTGTTGATATGTCCTTGCACGATACATATTATGTTGTAGCACATTTTCATTATGTACTTTCAATGGGAGCAGTATTCGCTATTTATTCAGGATTTTATTATTGGTGGGGAAAAATGACTGGTTATCATTATTCTGAGACTTTAGGCCAGACTCATTTTTGGTTAACATTTATTGGAGTAAACCTTACTTTTTTTCCAATGCACTTTTTAGGGGCATCAGGTATGCCTAGGAGGATTCCTGATTATCCTGATATGTATCAAAAATGGAATACACTAATTAGTTTGGGGGCTTTTCTTTCTTTGTTCAGTTTGTGTTTTTTTTTTTATACTTTTTATAAATCTTTGGTTGATCAAGTGAAGTGTTCAAGGAATCCTTGGGTTTTTTTTCATTATGACCAATTGTTAGATCAATCGTTAAGAACGATTTCCTTTGTGGAGAATGTGATTCATAATCATAGATACGAAAACGTTTATTTCAATAATAATAATTTTTTAAAAAAATCTTATTTGGTTTACGGAGTAACAACTAATAGATATAATTTGTCTCCAGAATGTGTTCGCACTAGCACATTGGAATGGACGCTTACATCCCCTCCATTTTTACATACTTTTATAGTTCCACCAAAGGTGATTACGACTAGTAATCATTTTTTCAATTATAGATGGAATGTATTAGTGAATGACATGATTGTAGATAAATATAAGCCTTTATTTATTTCTAAGATTTTTACAAAACGACATAACGCATCAGTCATTTATTTTGCTGTTAATAGTACGTAATGAAAAAAAATTTCGAAATGATAAAGATTTTTTTATACCCGTAGCTTAAAGGTTAAAGCGCTCCACTCATAATGGACGTGATATAGGTTCGAATCCTATCGGGTTGATTGCTATTTAAAGCATTTGATTTGATTATTTGAATAATTTTTAAGCATTTTTATGAAAACTTTTAATATTGTGAGATTATGACATTTTGGATATTTCTTTTTACGATTCAAATGTTGTTATTTGGGATCTGGAATATTCCATTGTTTCAGTATTTATGTGATTTGCCTGTGAGCGAAGAAAGTATTTTTGAAGAAAATAGTTTCTTTCAGAGGGTACATGGGTATGGTCCATTTCTGAAAATTTTTTTTCAAGATACTGTTGATGTGTGTCAGCAACAAGATAATGTGGTTAGTCTTAATAGTATTTGGTTGGTGGTTGATGATTTATTTTGCTACGAAATTTTTTATATTGTAGGTTGTTTATATGATCGATCTTCTTTTTTTTTTTCTGAGGAACAACAAGAGATATATTCAAATTTTTTTGAAATGGAGTTACAAACAAGTTGTACTGCTTTTTATTTTGTTGAATTTCTTACATTGCAAAAGTTTTTTTTTCTCGTGCCAGACGAGACTCATCTCGTATTTTTTAGAATGTACAATTCGCTTATATATAATATAAGTGGGGTCAGTATTTATTTAATCTATCCAAATGAGTACCTTTTATTTTTTGAGAAGATTCAATGTTTTTGTTTCGAAGAAATATTTTTGTACTATTTCGAAGTTGTGGACTTACCGGTTGTTTTTTTTATTTCTAGCACAATACTGAATGTTGAAAGTGTTGATATGTCAAATAAGATTTACTTATCTTATTTGTTTTTGCTTAAAGGTTAAGTGAAAACAAATACAAGAGTGGTATTCGCATTCGCATTTTTTTTTATTTGTTATGTGATTGGAATGTTGTATTATAAGAAATTGTTTCAAAGTTAGTTGTATTGTACTGAATTTGTTTTTGAAATGTAGCTTCAATATTCAAAGATTGGACCCAAAGTTTTTTATGGTTTTTTACTTTTGAAAAAAAACCGTCAAATTCGGAAAAGAAATATTTTTAATGAATAGTTTTTATAATTTATTTTTGTTTCAAAGCAAGTTCCAAGGTTTGAGATCTTTTTTTTCAGGATTCGTTGACTTGTTTCGTGCGAATTATTTATCTTACAGAATTTATCGCTATGATCCTTATGTATCAGTTGAACCTTGGATTCAAACGTACTTAGTATTTAATAGAGATCAATATTCTATGTTACTAGATAATTTATTTTTGTTAAAAAACCTTAAAGATAACAGTTTATCATTTCGACGATCTTGTAGAGAGGGAGTTTGTGGTAGTTGTGCTATGAATATTAATGGTCAAAATACGCTTGCTTGTACGTATGTGATAAAAAACAAATTTTCTTTTTTATCCTCAATAAGAATTTTTCCTCTACCACATTTACCAGTTATAAAAGATTTAATTGTAAGTATGAAACACTTTTATCTTCAATATAGATCTATCGATCCATATTTGAAAAAATTACCTTTTAACACTATTTTTTTTCACGTAAGGGATCGAATATTGAATTTAACTAATAGTAATATTCAGTTAAATATATTTCGCGCAACAAAAGAGTTTATACAATTTGATAGACGTATGCTTGATGGTTTATATGAATGTATTTTATGCGCGTGCTGTTCAACAAGTTGTCCTTCATACTGGTGGAATCAAGATCGCTATTTAGGACCTGCTGTATTGTTGCAGTCTTATCGATGGATAATAGACTCGAGAGATGATTTCTTTTTTGATAGACTTAATCAAATAGACGATGCATATAAAATAGGTAGATGTCATTCAATATTAAATTGTGTTTCTTCCTGCCCGAAAGGATTAAATCCCGCAGAGGCGATTAGTAATTCTCGATTTTTACTAGAATTGTATAAGTAGTAAACATTTATTTTACATGTACTATTGCATTCAGTGTGAATATAATTATTGTGATGAAATTCAAACAACTAAATGAACAATTAGTATGTGGCGTATTATTGTTTTGTGTTGTGTTGACTTTGTATTTATGTATAATAAAATAAAATAATAATTTTATCATAGAGATTATTGAGATAGGAGAGTAAATGGAAATCTCTTTTTTTTACGAAAAATATTTTTCTCATTGAATAAACGGAATTTATATGTTTAATTTTTTTTTTATCAATCAAGTTCCAATTTATGTGTATAGGGAATATACGGTTGTAACTGTATTACAATTTTCAGAGTTGATTAGGATAACTATTCCTAGATTTTGCTTTCATGATAAGTTAACAATTGCGGGGAATTGTAGAATGTGTTTAGTTGAGTTAAAAGGTGCAATAAAACCAGTCATTTCCTGTGGTACGAATATATCGGCATTCATGGATATTTATACAGACACTTTTTTTGTAAAAAAAGCTCGTGAAAATGTATTAGAGTTTCTATTGATCAATCATCCATTAGATTGTCCTATATGTGATCAAGCAGGAGAATGTGATCTTCAGGATCAATCTTTAATGTATGGTTCTGATAGGGGGCGTTTTAAAGAGATGAAAAGGTCTGTTGATGATAAGGATTTCGGTCCAATTATTAAAACGATAATGACTCGGTGCATCCATTGTACAAGATGCATAAGATATTCCGATGAGTTGGCGGGGGTTGGAAATTTAGGATGTATTGGTAGAGGTTCTGAGATGGAAATCAAGATGGTGTTAAACAATTTTTTTGATAGTGAAGTATCTGGTAACCTAATTGATTTGTGCCCTGTTGGGGCTTTAACTTCGAAACCATATGCTTTTTCTGGTAGACCTTGGGAACTTCAAAGTGTTAATACAATAGACGTTCTTGACTCGCTTCATTCGAATATTCGGGTTGACGTAAAAGGAAATAAAATTTATAGGATTCTTCCTATTCAAAATGAACTAATTAACGAGGAGTGGATAAGTGATTTAACGCGTTTTAGTCATGAGAGTATTCAGACGTATCGCGTTAAATTTCCATATGTAAAGTTTTCTGAATTTTTTTACTTTTTTTTATTTTTTGAGAAAGATATAAATTCTAGAATTCGTGTTCGGATGAGTTGGGATTATTTGTGGTTAGTTATTTCCATTTTATTTTTCAGGAACAAGAACTGTTTTGATATATATAATTTTTTTTTAGGAAATGAGGTAGGATTGATTTCATCTTTTTTTTTTTTTTTTATATTTCATTTATCGATGGATAAGCGTTCATTTTTTTTTCTAGAGAATGATTTTCATCATGATATAGACAATCGGTCACATTTTTTTTTTAGTCATTCTTTAACTAAAATTATGTCTAATCCATTTATATTGTTGTATGATTTAGATTTGAAATCTTCCATTCCTATATTGAATTTGAGAATTAAAAGGTATTTAACAAACACAGTGTCACATAAATATATGTTATATTTTGGGTCTAACATCCGATCCACTTTTTCTTTTTATAAAGGGGGATATTCTATTTGGTCAATTTTTCGATTGATACGGGGGTCTTCTCTATTTTGTAACATCTTGATAAGGAATCAACGTTTTTTGAAAGAAAAAAACGGAATTTCGGTTTTATCAGATTCTTGCAAAGATCAGATGATAGATACTTTAAATCAATCAAAGATTTTTGATGAAGTTTTATCAAGTCGAGTAATCTCCTATTCAAATTTGCCAGGCAATTACGAACTGGGGGTTAAAAGCTCCAATATTACAAAACTTAAGTTATCTGATAACTTGGACTTGAATCAATTCTTTTATTTTTTTAAGACTAATTTTAATGTTGGGAGTAACATGGTAAATGAAGCTACGTCTTTCTCTTTTTATCAAGGAGCTCAAATTCCAGAGAAATTTGATTCAATGACTGAAAATTATATTTTTTTTCCATCTTGTAGTTTATTTGAACATGAGGATTTTTATCTAAATTTGTTTGGTTATTTACAGTCTTCAAACCAAGTAGTGGATCTATTTGAAAACCAAGAAATTTATACTGACTTTTATTTAATGCAGCAATTGATTTTTTTTTTTTTGTTTCGTATGTACAGAAATGATCAAGATAAAGGATCGGTCTATCGTTTTTTAAGAGATTATTACAACTCATATTCACATGCACTATACTTTATTGATTACGTATGTCATGACATACTGTTCTATTATACAAGTTATTTCTGTTTTCTATTCGATTCAATTCATATGTTGAATCAATTTTATACTGGATATTACTCACATTATTGTATGGATTTTTTTTTTAGAAAAAATAAAACTTACTTTAATAAAAGACCTACGTTTGATCATAAAAATTTTTTTTTTGTAAAGTACTCTTCAACTTTAAAAAAAAGTTATTTTCAAAAATTAAATTTTAGCTCGAATTTTGCTTTTTAATGGAATAATTAGTAATTATTGTATTTTATCGTTGTATTCTAATAAATTACGCGTTAACTTTATGATTAATGGTGATTTTTAGAATTGATAAGAATTGATTTTTTTACACTATGTATGTGTTTTTTATTGAATACGATATTTTTAATATTTTATATTGTGTGTTTTACGGATTCTAGTTTTAAATGAATTTTACAAATAGTATAAATTTTTGGCAAAATTATTTGAATAAAGACGTTTCTTATATGAGACGTAATCGTGTAGTTCATTATTTCAACGACATAGCATACACTCCATGGCCATTTCATCTTAGCTTTTGTATGTTTTTGTTTTGTTTTTTCGGGGTATTATTTTTACATCATTTTGAATGGGCTGGAACTGCTATTGTACTAAGTTTAAGCCTTATTTTTTTATTTGTTTTTTTTTGGTCAAAAGATTTACATTTTGATAGTGCTTTTTTTGGCAAATTTAATTATAAAGTCCGTAGATCAATATTAAGTGGTTTTTTGCTATTTTTACTTTCAGAAATTTGTATATTTGCTGGATTTTTATGGACTTATTTTGATAGATATTTTCATAGCCCTGGATATATGGGGGGTACTTTTTTGCCATTAGGTATCGAAACTGTTTCGTGGAATGGATATCCGTTATGGGGATCCTTCGTGTTGTTGGCTTCGGGATGGGGATGTAATCAAGCGTATTATGCTGCGCGAGGGGGATCGTGGAGTTTGTTTCGATTATGGAGTAGTATTGGACATATTTTAGGAGGAATGTTTTTGTTAAATATTCAAGTACAGGAGTACTTTTCAGGTAATACTTTATCTATATCTGATAGTGTTTTAGGTTCTTGTTTTTATTTAATTACTGGATTTCATGGACTTCATGTTTGTATAGGACTTTTGTTATTGACATTTGTTTCAGATTTAATACAAAATTATTCTGTTACTCGTGATAGAATTTTTTCATACTCTATAGCTCTAATATACTGGCACTTTGTAGACTGGATATGGCTTTTTGTTTATACTTTTTTATACGTATTAAATGGGAATGCATTTATTGAAATTTAAATGATTTGAAAATTTAAGCTGAATTGTTTTCAGTTCGGAAAGTAGCTTAACAGGTAGAGCGTTGGTCTCCAAAACCAAAGATGAAGGTTCGAGTCCTTTCTTTCCTGTTTGTATTTCGTACATTCCAATTTAATTGGAATGTAATACGACTCATAAATAGATTGATATTAGAAATAGACGGGTGATAGATGACGATGACGGAAGTCTTTATCTCTAATTCAAAATTTAGAACTCAATTTTGAAAAAAATATTTTTTATTTTATTTTTATAAATATAATATGAATTTTTATTTTTTATTATTGCACGAATTAATCCGCGGATTCTATTTAGCATTTGTAAATGTATTTAGTAATAAGGTTACTATTAATTATCCTTTTGAGAAAGGGCCCATAAGTTCTAGATTCAGAGGGGAGCATGCTTTACGAAGGTATAGCAATGGAGAGGAACGTTGTATTGCATGTAAATTGTGTGAGGTTGTATGTCCGGCTTTGGCGATTACTATCGATTCTGCTTTGAAGAAGAACGGTAGTCGTCAAACGACTAGATACGATATAGATATGACCAAGTGTATTTATTGCGGGCTTTGTCAAGAAGCTTGTCCTGTAGACGCTATTGTAGAAGGATCCAATTTTGAGTACGCTACATATAATCATGATGAACTGCTTTACGACAAAAATAAACTTTTAGAAAATGGGGATAAGTTTGAAGTTGAAATTTACTTAAACTTGTCCAAAGAAATGGAGTATCGATAATACTGAACTAAATTTTATTGTATTTTGAGTTTTTTTAAAATAGAACTGAATGTATATTTTGTTATTTTATTTATTATTTTTGTCGTTCTTCATTCCAATCTGTTTGGGGAAATGGATTTCTTACAAGTCGAGTGGAATAGTTACCACCATGTTGGTATTTTTTTCATTTTTAATTTCGGTTTTTATATTTTTTGAAGTTGGTATTTCTAATAGTTATTGTGAAGTGAATTTTTCATCATGGATAAATGTATCTTTTTTAGATGCTCGATTTGATTTTATTTATGATAGTATTTCCGTGTCAATGCTAATAATTATAACATTTGTATCATTTTTTGTGCATTTGTATTCTATTGAATATATGAAAGACGATCCTCATCAAAACAGATTTTTTTCATATATTTCTCTTTTTACTTTTTTTATGGTTTTACTTGTTACTTCTGGAAATTTATTACAATTATTTATTGGATGGGAGGGGGTAGGTATTGTTTCTTATCTTCTGATTAATTTTTGGTATGGGAGAATTGAAGCAAATAAATCGAGTATTCTAGCTATCTTATTGAATAAGATTGGAGATTTGAGTTTTTTGTTGAGCATGGGTACTTTATTTGTTTTTTACGGGACTTGTAATTTTTCAGAAATGTTTTCAATATTTTATTGGGATTCTGTTTTTAGCTTTTTCGAGAGTAGTGGACTGATCGGTGAAGACCTTTTAAAAGTGGGTCTTTATTTAATGGTTGTAGCATCTATGGCGAAATCTGCTCAATTAGGGTTTCATATGTGGTTACCTGAAGCTATGGAAGGACCTACGCCGGTTTCGTCTTTAATTCATGCGGCTACAATGGTGACCGCAGGGGTTTTTTTGTTAATTAGGTGCTCTTTTTTAATTGAAGGGATGTCTTCAGTTTCAGGATGGATTCTATTTATTGGTAGTGTTACTGCTTTTTTTGGGGGATCTGTAGGAATGTTTCAACATGATATAAAAAAAATAGTGGCATATTCTACATGTAGCCAATTAGGTTACATGTTCCTTTCTTGTGGGATTTGTGGTTTTGATTTAAGTGAATATCATTTGATTAATCATGCTTTTTTCAAAGCATTACTTTTTTTATCTTCAGGAATGATTATTCATTCCTTTGTTCATGAACAAGACTTTAGAAAAATGGGGGGTTTATATTACATGTTTCCCTTATCACTTGTGTCCATGGTCGTTGGGTCGCTGTCTCTCATGGGATTTCCTTTTTTTTCAGGTTTTTTTTCTAAAGATTTAATTCTAGATTGGATTTTTTCAAATTTCTCTAATTGTTTTAAACAAGGAGTATTTATTAATTGGTATTATATTAGTTTTTTTTTATCATATGTATCAGTGCTATTTACTTGTATTTACAGTTTGAAATTGATTATATACGTGTTTTTTCATTTTTTTGAGGGATACAAATTTTATTTACTTTGTATTGATAGAGGATCATTTATTATGATGTTTCCAATATTATTGTTGAGTTTTTTGAGTATAGGGGGGGGATTTTTATTAAAAGAAATTTTATGTGGATGGGGTACGGAATTTTGGACTGGAGGCTTAAGATCTACATATACTCCATTAGTAGTTGATAGCAATAGCAATATCAATATTGGTGATTATTATTTTAGTTTTTTATCAAAAGATTATGCGGCTACAGGCATTTTACATAATATGTCTTCTGAATTTTTTTTTATTTCTAAAAATCTTCCTCTTTTTTGGGTATGTTACATAATCGCTTGTTTTATATTTATTTTTACAGGAGGCACTTTTAAATATGATTTTCAGTTAAATGTATTTTTTAATTTTTGGGCCAATCAAATTTTTCTTTTTTTTAATGGGAAATGGTTATTTTTTGATAAAATTTTTATCAAATTAATACTAAATGCATTTTTTAATTTCACTAAATTGTTTTATTTTTTCTTAGATAAAGGGCTTGTTGAGAGTATTGGCCCTTTTGGTGCAACCAATTTAATACAGAAAATTAATAAATTCTACGCTGTTATAAGTAAAGGAGTGATTTATCATTATTTGGGGTTTGTGTTGGTTGGCTTTGCTATAATTATTCATGAGGGTGTGAAGTTTATTCAGTTATGAAAAAAATAATTTTTTTCAATTTGACTGCATTTTTTTTTATAATTTTGAATAGACTAGTTGATTGTGGGGGGGGGGGAGGGGAATTTTCTTGTTGTAGCATGATAACTTGCTCATAGGTAAGTTTTTATTGGGATTAGAATTTAGATTCACCATAATCTAGTTTTGTTTTTATTGTTTATTGTATTAGCAATCGAAGATAATTTAATAAGATGCTTATATTTTTATTATTAAGTAATAAATTAGAGGTATAATATGAAATGTTATTTATGTTAAATTTAATAAAAATTCTACAGTTCAAATTAAAGGATCTTATAAAGGATTATATACCTAACGCATATCATGGTTTACAGTGTGTTAGTAGTATTTTTATTATTCAATTTTTTTTTGTATTTAATATGATAATATCAATATTTATATTTTTCATTTAAAATATAAGTTGATATATAAAAATACAAAAGTATCATGTATCATCGTGAATATTTGGATAGGGATATAAAATAATAAAATAGATTTGAGCGTATTCATATTTTTGCGCGGGTGCATGTTAAAAATATAGTTTCATTTTTTCAGTACTGAATCAAGGTCAAGGTCAAGGTAAGGTCTATTTACAGTTGAAATACAAACATTGTAGTTATATTGACAGACTTATACTTATACACTTTTACTTTTATATTATATGGCCTATGTTATGATGCGTTTTCTACAAATGTTATTATAGGTTTTTATTTATGAATATTTTTTCCAATAATTGGATGGATTTTGGAATTTTTTTTAAAATTATTCCTAGACTTAATTGTCATGTATATAAAGATAATTTGTAATTTAATATATTTAGAATAATCAATTTTTGTGTTTCAATGATTATTGAAGTTTAATAAATTGAATATAGTGGTTAATGTTTCAATTGAAGTATCAAGGTCAGGGTAAGTTTTTTGTTAGCTTAGTAGCTATATTACTAACAGTACAATTCACTGTATTTTTTCACAGTGAGTCACTTATTCTTGCTTATTCGTTTTTGTTTTTAGTGACTTATTTATTGTGTGATACTTTTTTAGAAAAGTTATTTTTTAATGCGAATGAAGAGGAGTTAGACTTTTCTGAAAAAGAAAATTGGATTTTTTTATTAAAGATATTTTTACGATTTAAGAATTGGTGTAGATTTTACTATCGTTTTTGTATCAAAAACTTATTTTTGTTTTATGAATTTGTAAAGCACTTCAAAACAAGATTTGTTTTCTGGTTGAAAAAATTTTACAAGCTTTCTTTGAGACGTTTGTATACATCTCAAAAGGCTAAATTGTTAGGCAGATTTGTTTCACTGTTAAAGATGAGGAATTCTATTCAGTATAAAAATAACCCTTTTTTTTTTTTTAGTATTAAATGATCAAATGATATTCAATAGTTAAATTTGGAACTGAATTGAAATTTGATTTCACTCAAATTTTTTATTGTTTTGGATTTTTAATTCTTTTTGTAGAACGAATTTTTATTTTAAACTTAATTAATGATTTTAATTTTTTTATATTTATTTACGATATGTTCATCATTATTTACCGTTTGTGTATCAAATCCAATAAATTCTGTGTTATATTTGATTGCTGTATTTTTTTATACTTCGATAATATTTTTATTTATTAATGTTGATTTTTTAGCATACTTATTTATTATGATTTACGTAGGAGCTATTGCGGTTTTATTTCTTTTTATTGTAATGATGCTCAACATCAATAAAATTGAAAGAGATCATTCTGTTTATTTAACAATAGGGGGAGTGATATTATTGTTTTATTTTTTTGAATTTTTTTTTGCTTGTTTTTATTATGAGTTAATATACATACCTAATTTATTTGCTAGTAATATAAATCAATTTGAATTTTTTTCTCTTTCATTTAGTGATGAATCTTCCAGATTTATAATTATAAAATTGATTGGTTATATTTTATATAAGGAGTATTTTTTGTTAACGATTTACTCATCGTTATTGTTATTTGTTAGTATGGTAGGTTCCGTGTTTTTAACTAATAACAAATATGGTTTTTCTATGAGGAAACAAGATTTTCAGTTAAATAGGGACCAACATTTATTTCATACTTTTATGTACTAGAGATAATAAAAAATAAAAACATTAATACTAAATAGAATAATGATAAATATTAAAAATTTACTTCTATCTTTGGGGGCTCATATTGGTACGAGTCGGTACCAATTAGATAATTTTTATAAGCCTTTTATATTAGGGATTAGAAATAACTATTATATCTTTGATATAAGATACGTTATATTGTGTTTAAAAAAAGCTATATTTTTTTTCCGCTCTATGGGAAGAGACAACTGTAATTTTTTGTTTTATTGTTCTTATCACGGTGGATGGAGATTTTTTTTTAGGGGGTTGGTGTTTCATCGGTTGAGCATTTTGAATCAATCATTTGTTTGGGATAATTGGAAGCCGGGGATGATATCTAATTTATCTAACCATTGCAAACAAATATTTTTGGATTTGTTTCAATTCAGAGAATTGAAACGTCAAACTCGTTCTTATACGAGTAGTAAACGAATTACATTTTATTTTTTTTTTTTTAGAATCTTATTTTTCGTATTTCGGAAAAAATCCACTGGAGTTCAATGGAAACACCATCTAATAAAGACTAACAAGTATTGGAGATTTTTTTTATTTTTTAAGTTTTACAAGAATTTAAATAAAATTCCAGATAGTTTTCTTTATTTCCCAGGTACGGGTAAAAGTTCTATTATACCGGCACGAGAGTGTTTTCACCTTGAAGTACCGGTAATATCTTTGCTTGATTCCAATTTTCATATGAATAAATACGTTACATACCCGTTAATTGGTAACAGTAAATCTGTATTCTTGCATACATTTTATTTTTGTATGCTAATAGATGCTTTTAGTAAGGGCAGAAAAGATTCTTATATGAATTTACAACTTATGAAATGATCGAATTATACAAATTTATAATAAATTTACATACTACTAAGTGTTTGACGTTTGATTTTATAAAAAAATTTAACATTTAACGAAATTAAAATAAATAATTATCCATACAAAGTAAAATTGTGGCGAACAAATTATATAAAAAAAGATAATGTGGCGATTTAATAGGAATTATTTATTTTTTAATGTAATAACGAATAATGTATATCAACATTTAATTAAGTATCCAACTCCCATAAATTTGAATTATCTTTGGAATTTTGGATTTATGGCGGGAATTTTTTTAGTTGTTCAAATTTTAAGTGGAGTATTTTTAACTTTTTTTTACACTCCCCATATAGAATTAGCTTTTTATAGCGTTGAGAGATTAATGAGAGATGTAAATTTTGGATGGTTTATACGATACATACATATGAACGGGGCTTCATTTTTTTTTTTTGTTATTTATATTCATATACTCAAAGGAATTTATTATGGTTCTTATTATTTTCCTCGTAATTCAGTGTGGTTTATTGGATGTTTAATGTACATTATTTTAATGGGAACAGCATTTTTAGGGTATGTTTTACCGTGGGGTCAGATGAGTTACTGGGGTGCTACAGTAATTACAAATTTATTGACAGTCATTCCTACTATTGGTGTAGAGATTTTACATTGGGTATGGGGAGGATACTCAATAAATAATGCTACCTTGAATAGATTTTATAGTTTTCATTACATGTTGCCGTTCTTGTTAGCATTGTTATCGATGTATCATATTTACCAGCTTCATAAATCTGGTAGTAGTAATGAATTAGGGACTAGATCAAATAGTGTAGAAAAAATTTCTTTTTATCCTTATTTTATTGTAAAAGATTTATTTGGGGTTTGTTTAGTGTTTTTGTTTTTTTTGTATATTGTAGGAATTTACCCTGAAATATTCAATCATTCCGACAACTATGAAAATGCAAACCCGATCGTTACACCTACACATATTGTACCAGAGTGGTATTTGTTACCTTTTTATGCTATTCTACGCTCAATACTTGATAAAACTTATGGTATTTTAATAATGTTTGTTTCAATCTTGGTAATTTTTTTACTACCTTTTGTTGATAAGAGTACGTTGAAGAGCAAGTCATTTCAACCTTTGAATCGGATTTTGTTTTGGTTTTTTGTGTTTAACTTTGTATTTTTAGGATATTTAGGAAGTGAGGATCCTGATACTCCTTTTATAGAATTGGGATTGATGTGTGGTCATATACACTTATTGTATTTTTTTTTATTTATTCCTATGAACGTATTGATTGAATATACATTTATTTCGTTTTTTTTAAGAACGTATAAATTTGGTAGGAATTCTAATTCATAAAAAAAAATTCATTTTTTTTATCGCGACTACTAATAGTTGTAATCAGTGTTGGATATATAATATAATACTATATACATATATTTTTCAATTTTTCATTTTCCTTAAATTTAAAAATTATTTTTTTTATTATACATTAGTATAGAATTGACTTTATAATTTTATATTTTTTTGGCTTGATTTGATGAGTTGAAACTTGAAGTTTATTCGACGTGAAATGGAACCAGTTAAAAAAGATAAAATATAAATATGGTCGATCCTAAAAAGTTGTTAAAGCAGGTGCAGAGATACGAGAGTTTCAAATCAATTACAAAAGCAATTCAGTTAGTAGCTTTGTCTCAACTTGCATCACTAAACAAAAAAATGATGTCTAGACAGGAAGCACTTTCTCCTGTGAAAAGTTTTTTTACTCCGAATATATCAAAAGAATCAAGGGATTCCTCCTACTTATTAGTATCTATATCTGTAGATAAGAGCTGTTGTGGTCCTCATAATGGAAATATATTTAAAGCTACATCAGGGCTAATCGATAGTTTTAGAGAAAAGAATAAAAAATTGCAACTAGTTTCTATAGGTAGAAGGGCAAAAAATTTTTTAAAGCTTTCCTTCCGTAGTATTCAACTCATGAACATTTATTCTATAGATAAAGAGCCTCTTTCTCTTTTTGTATCTACAGTTTTGTCAGATAAAATGTTGAAATTTCAATCAGATTGCACAATTTTTATATTTAACCGATTTTATACTGCTTTTAGACAACATACTTCTATTTATAGAGTATTTTCATATGAACGATTTCTGTCATCCATGATGGAAATTTTGAATAATGCCAATTTAGATCATTACGACAGTAAAAAATATTATTTTGCTTATAATTTAATTAATTCCGTGAAAGATTCGTATAAATCTTCTTTTTATACAAATCTATTGTGGGATTTTTATAAGTATTGTTATTCTATTATATTTCTCGACTCTTTGGAAGAAAATGAGTATAGCTCTTTAGGTGCTAGGGCTACTGCTATGAATAACGCTACGAAGAATGCTTCTGAAGTAATCTCTAATCTTAGATTAAGGTACAACAAAGCTAGACAAGAGCAAATTACTACTGAATTAATTGATATTGTTACTGCAGTTAATTTCACATAGTACTATACTTGAATTTGTTTTTAATCACTTGCAGATATTTTATTGACTTCATTGTTCGATTTAATCCTTGCTAGCTTGCTAGAATTTGATTGACAAATAGACACTGATAAGAGGATATGTAATAAGGGAATATGAGGGTTTTATTTGAAATTTTTTAAGATATTGAACCTATTAGGTTCAGGTTTATATTATTTATTGTTTTTATAACTTTGCTATGCCTCAACTTGACTCTTTTTTATTGCAATCGCAGATTAACTTAATATTGATATTTTTTTTGGGATATATTATATTTTTAAAATATATATTACCGTTAATTAGCTTTATGTTAAAAGTTCAAAACAAATTGATAGTATCTCAACTTGGTTGGTTTTTAAACAATAATTTTTTGATTGTATTTCACTTTGATAATTTATTAGTTAATTTTGTGAAGTTGTCTTCTTTTTTTCGTATTTCTCGTTATTTAAAAGTGGACTTTTTTACATTTTTTGATTTAACTCATTACGATTTCCTTTTTTTGAGAAATAAAAATTAATAAAATAAATAGAAAAATACCTTGAATGAAAAAATACTTTTTTTTTGCAAATCAAATCGTTCGATTAAATTTTTTAATTTTATTTTTTTTTAAGAGATTTTTCATCGGCAGAAAAAAAAATAAGTATATTTTATATTTTCCGCTAAATAGTAATTTGACTAATAATTTACGAACAACTCAAAGGAAAATATATTTTTTTGAAAAATATCTTTTTTTTTTTTTGTTAAAAAAACATATTAAGGTTTTCCGTTTTATATATATGTTTTTTTTTGATTATTTTAGGGTCAAAAAAAATGGTCAGAAACGTCCTTTTTCTGATTATTTGCCTTACTTAAAAAATCAATCTTTTTTTTTGTTTCATCAATTTAAATCAGGTTTTGAGCCGAGATGTTTTAATTCAATAAAATTTCCTAGTTCGTTTATTTATTTTCAATATCAGTTTTTATTTATTAGGTTTTTATTTTTGCGTTTTAAATTGATTGATCGTTCAAATTTTTTTCATATTCCTTTTCGAAAAAAAATTTTTACTGTATTAAAGTCGCCCCATAAGTATAAAAAATCTAGAGAGCAATTTGGATTTTTTTTTCGAAAAGTAGGTTTAAAAAAAGACAATTTTTTTGATTTTTTTCAGGAATTTTTCGATTTTGAAAATCGGTATGATAATTCAAAAAAAAAAATAAGATATTGTATATTTGTGTAAGTTTGTTTTTATAAAATTATAAAAATCAATAGACAATTTTTTTCATTTGAAAATTATTATGAGATTTTATTTCTTCATTGATTACGATTGGTAATTATTTGTACCAATCATAATCGTATTGTATTAATTCGATTGGGGGATTTAAAATTTGATATCTAGAAAAAAGTTGTAAATGAAGTTATTATCACTTGTTAGATTAAAAATTTTTTCTAAAGAGGCTTCTTCTAAGGAACCAGTGGGACCAACATTAGGGCAGTTTGGGATTCCTATTATGGATTTTTGCAAAAAGTTTAACTCTATAACTGATAAATTTTTATCAAGAGTTCCTTTAAGAGTAGTTTTATTTAATTACGGTGGTCAAAAATACGATTTTATTATCCGTTTTCCTGATTTTCAATTTTTTTTAAAGTTGATATTTGGGGTTTCAGAAGGTTGTAAAAAACCAAAAAAGTTAAATCGTAGTAATTACATATTACCAATTACGCGTTACATTTTATTTGAATTGGTTAATTATGTGTGTTTACATGACTTTCAGTTTAGTTCATATGGATCTTTAAACAAAACCAGAAATTGCATTAAACTAAGGGATTCTATGTACTCAGGGGGATTTTTTTTAATCAATTGAAATGAAAATTTGTCAAATTTACATATAGAGGCACTAAACTAAAAACGCGATGTTATTATATAATCCTATTACCAATTCACAAAGACATTGTTGTTTAATTAATAAAAAATATATTAATAAATTTTATCATTTCAAGTCTTTTTTTTCTAGAAAGAAGTCGTCTTTTGGAAGGTCTAAAGGACGTATTTCTTCCTTTCACAGATTTAGTGGACATAAAAATTGTTACAGACAATTGGATTTTGATTTTTTTTTTCAATCTGAAGTTCCATTTGTTGTCCGTACCATTGAGTATGACCCAAACCGTTCATCCTTCATAAGTTTAATTTATTACATTAACGGATTGTTTTCGTATATTGTTGCTACTGATTCACATTATCTAGATAAAAGATATATATGTAGTGATCGCACGTTTTATATGAATTTATATGGGAATCGTACATCTTTATTGAACTTACCCATAGGAAGCGTTTTGAGTCTTTTATCAACGGAATCTCGAAGATATGCACAATATATAAGGTCAGCCGGTACTTATGGGATTTTGTTGAGAAAAAACTCTAAACATGCACGTATTCTCTTGCCTTCAAAGAAGATTCTTCAAACTCCTGTTAGCGGTATGTGCTTTGTGGGTAAAGTATCTAATTCCGATTTTTTGAATCAAAATCTAGGAAAAGCTGGAAGATCTTTTTGGAGGGGAAAAAAACCGATAGTAAGAGGTGTTGCTATGAATCCAGTGGATCATCCACATGGAGGGGGGGAAGGGAAGAAATCAAAACCTTCTTCCCCGGTTAACCCCTGGGGAACAGTTATAAAGTACTCAAGAAAATTTAAAAGAAGAAAATATTAACTAAAAACTTGAATTAATTTTGTACTTATTGAAAAGTATATTCAATGGCTAGACCTAAATGGAAATCAAAGTTAATTTATACAAATTTTTTAAATTATTTTTCACGGTGTGGTGAAAATAGATATGTGAAAGACGATTTTTCTATCTTTTTAAAAGAGAGGAATAGATTTATTCATCCTTATTGTTTTTCATATAATAAAGTATCAATTCATAATGGTAAGAATTTTTTTTCTTTAAAAAAAGGTAAAGATTATGTAACTAACTTTGTATGTGGGTCTTTTTCTTCGACGAAAAAAAAATGTATACCAAAAAGTATGAAAAAAAAAAAGGGAAAAAAAAAATGATCTAAAATGAGTCGTTTTTCGGATTTATATACAATACGGGTAAAATATTTTCACAGTTGGAAAAATGAATTTATAGAAGAATATAGAAAAGAGTATAATAAGGTTTTTTTTCGCAATTTTCAGATAAATAAATATCTTAACGGATTATTTTACAGACTCAAAATATTATCTGATAATTTTTCTTTAAAAAGAGTTTCTTCGTATTTATTTTTCTTACAATTTTATGCTTATTTTTATAAATTTTCTGTTGAAAATTTTTTATTCCAATGTTTTGATTATCAGTATATTTGTTATGATTTTTTTTTTTCTAATAACGTTCCTGTGAATTTGAATAAGAACGGTCATTTTTATTCTTATATAAATTTTTTTCATTTTGATGGGTGGACAAATAATATTTGTATGCAATCTTTATTTTCAAAAAAAAAATTTTTATATAGTTATTTGTATATTTTATTTTTTCCGTTTTTTTTTCAAAATCAAAATAATGTTGATTTTAAAATTAATTCGAAAAATACGGATACGGAATTATTTCAAAAAATTATAAGCGATATTAGAAGAAGTGCTGACAGTGACAGATTAGATCAATACAAAAAGACCTATAAATTCGGAAAGAAACCCATATACGGGGGAAAAAGAAAAAAAACTTTTTCTTTAAAGTTGAATTATCGTATAAAGAAACTATATTATGAAAAAATATATTTTCTTTTGCGTTCGTTTAATTTATTTTATGAATCGTTAATCTTTAATTCGAGTAAAAAAAAAAAATTTCATTTTTTGGATTTTCAACTTTGTGTTTTGTTGTTTTCAAAGCTTTATTACAAGTTTTTTTCATATTTTTTTTCTTTTATAGTTTTAAAAGATTTTTTTTTTAAATTTAAAAAAGTCTTTTTTTTAGGAATTCGTTTTTTAACTTCAAAAATTTCATTTTTGTGTACGTTTTTTTTGTTTTACACGCATTTGAAAGAAATCAAATCAAGCTTTTCAACTAACTATTTATTTCAGAATTTTAAAAACGAAGAATTAATTGAAAGGATTTTTGAAGAAAAAAATTATTATAACTATTTTCTTTTTTTCTTTATTTATTTTTTTTTATTTTCTGTTGAGAGGAGTATATCTTTTTTCATGAACAGCATTTGTTTAGTAAATTCATTTTTCTTTTTTTCAAAAGGAATGCCCCCTATTACTTCAGCTAAGATAGTATCAGACTATATATCTTTCGAATTAGAGAAGGGAATTTCTATATATAAAGTTTTCAAAAATATACAATTTTTTCAACTAAAAGAAAAGCGAAGGTTAAGTCGGGCCCTTTATTATATATTGGCTAATAAAGTAAAAGGTATTTCACGTAAACAAAAAGGTACCTTTAGAAGTAAAAAATTACGTAATATTCAATCCATATTAAGAAAACAGAAAAACGAGAAACGGGTTTTTTACAATACAATATACGCCAACATTAACCGTGTTATATCTTCTCAGTTTGTTGGAAGTAAATTTCCTTTATCTGGGATTCGGGTAGAATGTAAAGGATCAACAAAGAAAGGAAAACAATCTTCCTTGATAGCATACCATCACGTGGTAAAAAATTATAGATTGGTTGGACGAATGCCATATTCTACAATTGGGGCCGATGTGGATTTTTCTCAAACATTTGCGAGAACAAAGTCAGGTGTAATAGGTATTAAAGTATGGGTTTTTTTTAATACTTTTCAAAATAAAATAAAATAATTAGTAAAAAAACTGAAATTTTTGTTTGGAAATAAAGTTGATGAAATCAGATTTGAGATTCCAAAAGAGATGCATTTACCGTTTAAATATTCGGCATTCAAATTTTTTTCTTGAGAAAGGAGATTTTGGCATTTGTTCGGCAGATAATACGTTGATAACGCCTTACAACATAAATTGTTGTCGTATGTTATTGAAGAGAGAATTAAAAAAAAAAGGACGGGTTCATGTTCGTTGTAATTTTAATATTCCCAAAACTATCAAGTCTACAGGAGTTCGTATGGGAAAGGGTAAAGGAGATATAGATCATTATTTGGGACATTTGTCAAAAAACGACTGTTTTTTAGAAATAAAGGGAGTTAGCAAGCTGTTAGGTTTAAAGCTGTTTCGTAAAATTTCTTATAAGTTACCATTTAGAATTAAGATATTGGATTTATAAAATAGTTAATATTAATACGCTTTGTGAAATGGTTATTTTTTTTGTTTTATTTGAACGAATCGAAGGATCAAAATTAATTAATGATTCAGTCTGGGACTTATTTGAATGTTTGTGATAACTCTGGAATTGTATCAGGTCATTGTATTAGGGTATTGAACAGTCGTAAAGGAACGGGATTTATTGGTTCAAATCTTGTATTATCAGCAATTAAATTTAAACTTTTTCGTAAGTCAAAGTTAAAAAAAAGTACGAATTCTGTTTACTATGGGCTTGTTGTTCGCACAAAATTTCCTTTGTTGAGATTTACTGGTATGAAATTATCATTTGAGGATAATGGTGTAGTGATTTTAGATCAAAAAAAAAATCTTATAGGAAATAGAATTAACGGTCCGGTTCCATATGAATTACGCATAAAAGGCTATACTAAATTATTGTTATTAGCTCCTTTTATAGTGTGACATTTTAATATTGGGAAAAATAGGTTTTTTATAATGTTTAAATATTGGTTGAAAAAAAAATTCAATTAATGATTGGAGATTCAATTAGAATTAGAAATTTTTCAAAAAATTATTTGTTTTCATTTATGAATGAAAAAAGCGTCATTTTTTATTCGTGTTCAAAAAAAAATTTGAATTTGTTATATGGATTAACATTCAATTTTTTATATTTGAATGTTAAATCCAATAAAACTTTTTTTTTTTTGCATTTGATGTTGCTTGGTAAATTTTTATCTAACTCTGTAAATTTTATTTTTAATACTCGTATCCATAAAAAATTTAAGATTAAAGTGGGAGGAAGGATTTTTTTATCAAATCATAAGATATATAATTTTATTTATGAAATATTTTTTCTTTCACTACCAAAGTTTATTTTTTCTCTGAAACGTTTCCATCATATTTCTGGTGAAAAAATTCATTACTTGATGACTGATCGATTTCAAAATTTTTTTAGAAAAATTTTTTTTCAGTTAAAAAAATTTCTTTTTTTTAACTTTTTCGTTTATAACGGAGAATATGATAAGTATTATGATCAGTTCGATTTTTTAATGCATCGAATGAAGGTCATTTTTTTTAGTCGTTATAAAAGTTTTTTAATTAATAAACAATTGTTTCGTTTAAACGGGTTAAATGTTGTTTAATTTTGTTGATAAAATACGTAATGGTATTTTATTATAGAGTAGATAGTGTAGATATATAATAAATAAAAAAGGAATTGAATGATATCTAAGCAATTAGTAAAAAAAAATATTTATTATCGTAGAAGTTTTGATCATTTTGTTTACCATCATATCTTTTTTAAATCTGTAAGTGGTAATTTGTTTTTCTCGAGAAAAATTTTTTATAAGTTTTTTGAGTTTTTCATGAATTACATATTTTATACAAAAATTTACAAGCATTGCTTAATGACTTATAGACGAAGGGGTATATTAAATTATTTTTGTTTAAGTCGTATGATGTTTAAATATTACGCAGTTCATGGGTATTTATCAGGAGTTCAAAAATTATCATGGTAAAAATTCAAATTCCTAAATCATATTTTTCTTCTTTAATTTCTTCTATTAAGAATTGCATAGCAAAAGGTAAAAACAAGTTTGTTTCACACTACTCTCGTTTTAATTCAATGATATGCGAGTATATGTTAAAAAATTTTTTTTTTTCTGAGGTGTATTATCTTGTTTCACTCAAAAATAAAATATATTTTATTTTTGTTGTAATCGGTAATTTTGATGGCAATTTGTTGTTAAATGATATTAAAAATTTTTATAAGCCTTCTAAACCAATATACTTGAAAGTTTTTCAAATTAAAAAATTTTTTAAAAAAAGCAAATCAGTATTTTTGTTGTCTACTTCTGAGGGCATAGTCAACTCTTTGGAGGCCTTAGATCTAAGAGTGGGGGGTTTATTACTTTTTGAGTACTATTGATAATTTATGTTTAACACGAATAGGGTAATGCAAAAAAATAGTAAAAAGAATGAAATTGAGTTCAAAAATTGAGAGCATATATCGAATTAATAATTATTTTTTAATAAATGACATTTTTTTTTATAATGAATTATGGAGTATTTTATGTTACGATAAAAAGGTAGGAATAAAATTGAATTGTGATTTTCAATCTTTTATATTAAAGTACGGTACCATGTATGGTATTTATGATTTTTTTTTTTTTCAAAAAAAGAAGAATCGTAATCTTTGCTTTGATTCGATTTTGACAAAAGTTTTGAAAAAATATATTTTTTATTTTAGAATAAAGGGTAGAGGTTATAAAGTCTATAGTAATATGAACTCGACATTGATTAAATTGGGATACAGTCACTTATGTTATTTTTTGTTTCCGTTGGAATTTTTTCTTTTTCAAAGAAAAAAAAGTTTTTTTTCCAAACTTTATGGATACGATTTCTACTACATGAAGAAAGCTTTGAAAACTTTACAATCTTTTAAATTTCCAAAATCTTATGATAAAAAAGGAATATTTGTATCATCGTAATAGTTGATGGCAATGATAAATTAGTAAGTAAAAAAAAAAATTAAAATATTAAATACTTTTGATGGAGGTATCAAAAATTTATTACAAGCATAATTTGAATCGTTTTTTAAAAACTTTGTTTTTTTATGTTTTAAAAAATAAATATAAATGTGATAATGTATATTTAAAGCCTAATCATAATATTCTTTTTAGATTAAATAGTTCTATTTATAGTAATAATGCTCCTATTATAAGGAATAAAATTCCTATAATATACGTTAGATCTACTTTGCATAATGCTTTTTTATATATTTTATATAACGGTTCAATTTTTTTTAAAAAATCTTGTGGTGAAGTAAAGGGGGTTAAAAAAAGGAGTAGAAGTTATTTTAGAAATGTTTTTTCTATTAGCGAACTAATGGTAAAAAAGCTTTTTCTTATTAGAAAAAGAATCTTTTTTTACGAATTGGGGATTATGATAAATGGCGGTTTTTCCCAAATAAAGCCTGTTTTACAAACTTTAAGCAAATATTTAAAAAAACAAAGAAAACAAATTTATTTTTGGATAAAAAAAACTAGAGGAAAATTAAGAAAAAACCCACCTAAACGTTTATTCTTACACAGAAACAATAGAAAAAAATATATTAATAAGTACAAGCATTACAAAAAAGCGTTTAAGGTAAAAAGAGCGGTTGTAAAGTGTTTACAAAAAAATAAGTATATTTTAAGATTGTCTTTCTTGAAAGATTCTACAGGATGGGCCTTTAACGGATGTAAGTCGAAAAATAGATTATGTTAGATTCAGTTACACCTTTCAAACTTGCTCGCAATAAATTTTATCTGATAAATGTTTATCAGTTTTTATCTAGAAGGTACGGAATTGGGTCGTTTTTGACCATGCATATATGTAACTTTTCAGGAATTCACTATGGGATTCGAATGAGAACACTAGTAAATTTCCAATTTACGACTACCTTCTGTGTTATGTATATATTAAAAAAAATACATGATTTTTTTATCATTAAATCTAGTAGTTTAGATTTTTCTTTGAAAAAATTGAACAACAATTTTATGGATTTTTTGAGAAAATCCAAAACTATTAGATCTAAAAAACACATAAATTTTTTGCCAGTTCGGGGACAAAGGAATCGAACAAACGGTAAGACAAAAAAAAAATTAAAAAACTAAGCAACATATGATGATTCAAAATTTAAGGTTAAGAAGGTATTTTTTTTTAGATCTAACGTGTATTTTATTTTTTTTTTTAAATATTTTATGGGGGCTAATTGACTTTTATGATCCACATTTTCAATTTAGTTTTATTGTTCAACTTTATGGTTTATTTTTTTCATTTGGTATAGATGGATTCTCTTTATATTTTTCTTATCTTACAGGGATTTTATCTTGCATTAGCATTATGTATATGTTTTTTAATTATAGAACGGAAAACGATGATTACTATTTTTTTTATAGTGGCATGATATTTTTTACATTCTTATTGTTATTATTGGCATTTTTTTCTTTAGATTTAATTTTGTTTTATGTATGTTTTGAGTTAGTTATTGTCCCTTTTTTTTTTTTAGTAGGGATAAGTTCTTTAAAAAAGAGAAGAGTACATGCGATATTTATGTTTTTTTTCTACACTTTATTCGGCTCGTTTTTCATGTTTGTTAGTATATTTCAAATATACTCAACATTTGATACTACTAATTTTGAATTATTATTGAATTCGTTTTATGATGATTTTAGAAAACATATTTTATGGTTTTTTATAATCCTTTCGTTTTCTGTTAAAATTCCAATATTCCCTTTTCATTTGTGGTTATTAGAGGCTCATGTAGAATCTCCAACAGAAGGAAGCGTTCTTTTGGCCGGGGTTTTATTAAAATTAGGAAGTTATGGTATTATTAGGTTTTTAGTTTCAATTTTCCCTTTTCTCAGTTATTATTATAGTCCATTAATTTTACTAATAGGGTCTATAAGTGTGTTTTATTCATCATTTTCGACCATGCGACAAATTGATATGAAGAGGGTAATTGCATACTCATCTGTCGCCCATATGAACGTAAGTATTATAGGTTTATTTTTATTCAATCATTATTCCGTTGTTGGATCTATGTTCTTGATGATTGCACACGGTGTAGTATCGTCAGGCATGTTTTTTATTGCAGGAATGCTGTACACTCGGTTTCATACAAAAATAATACAATATTACGGGGGAGCAGTGTATATAAATCCCATCTTATCTTCAATTTTTTTTTTTTTTATCGTTGCAAATATAGGTTTTCCGTTGTTGAGTAATTTTGTGGGAGAATCTATGATTCTAATTGGACTGATCAATTGTTCTAGTAATGGGGTCATTTTTTTTTGTTTGGGAGGCATTTTTATATGTGCTGTTTACAGCTTGTGGATGTTGAACAGAATTATTTTTTTGTTTCCTAAATTTAGATATTTTGTTTTTAGTTTTGATATAACTTTTGTTGAGTTAGCTGTTTGTCTTACATTGATATTTTTTGTGCTATGGATGGGAATTGTACCGTACAATTGGATACTTTTTTTGGAATATTGTACTTGTTACTACTATTTTGACTCATTAGATTTTTTTAATGAGATTGATTTTGTAACGATTTATAATAGCAATATTATATAGATAGAATATAAAAAACTAGTTTTTATTTAATGAAATATTATGGCTGTACCAAAAAGAAAAAGAATAAAACAGTTTTCTCGAAAAAAAAAGAGAGCGAAAATTATATTTATAAAATTTTTAAACAAAATTGAATATTTTTCAAAAAGATAAAACGATAAATTATAATTGATAATACTATTTTTAAGTAATTATTGAATTTAACACAAATTTTTTATTTGTGATTTTTACGATCATTAGCTTGTTGTCTATGACAATTAGAAAATTAATTAGCGATTGGCGTCTTGTGCTTAACAAACTATTATTTTTTTTGCGCTACGGAGGTTAAATTATAATTCATTTTTTTTGTATAAAACTTCATTACACTATGTTTTCGGACGCGGTATTTTTTTTTCCGGAAAGTTTGATACTTTTTTTTGCGTTTGTTTTTTTTTTGTTTGCTGTTTTCAAAAATGAAATAGATTTGAAATCCAATCTATTTTTTTATAAAGGAATGTTTTGTTTTTTTTTTATGAGTGGTATTATTTTTTTGTATGAAAGTTTTTTTTTTGAGTTTGGAATGCAAGACATAATTTTCAAATCTACGTTCGGGAATGGATTACAATTATTTCTTTTTTATTTGGTGATTACGTACGTATTTGTTATATTGCGTATTTTGTATCAAGAGCAATATCGTATTTTAGAGTTTTTAATTTTTTTATTTATGTCATGGTATGGGATTTTCATGGTTTTTTCTCTAAAAAATTTTCTTTTTTTGTACATCGTACTAGAATTAGTTAGTTTTGGTTTTTATCTTTTAACGGCTTATAATAGAAAGAAACTTTTTTCTTTGGAATCTGGATTCAAGTACTTTGTCTTGAGTTCATTTTCTTCTATGTTCATGTTGTTAGGAATTTCTTTAGTTTATGGGTTCTTAGGGAATTTGTCGATTAGTGATCTAAGTTTATATACATCAACGTTAAACATTTTAGGAAATTCCGCAGTTGATAATTTTTATGTACTATGTATGTTTTCTTTTTTATGTATATTAGTAGGAATTTCATTTAAATTATATGTGTTTCCTTTTCACTTTTGGGTTTCTGATATTTATCAAGGTTCTATGATTGCTTCAGCTTTTTTATTTTCTATTATTTCAATATTGCCATTTTTTGTTTTTTTAAATGTTTTATACGAGGGTTATACAGTTCTATTTTTTTCTAATAATAGTTATTATATTTTCTTCTTTTTATCTTTAGGTTCTATGTTTGTAGGGAGCATAGCTGCAGTTCAACAGATGATGGTTCGTCGTACTTTGGCCTATAGTAGCGTGTCTACTGTAGGGTATTATTTTACGTATTTTTTATACCCCGATTTTGTTATGATTAGAGATGTGATTTTTTTTATAATTATTTATATTACTACTTTGTTAGGTTTTTGGTTGATTTATCTAAATTGCAAACATTTAAACTCCAATACGTTTATAGAACAAATTCAATCTTTTAGTAATTTTGTTAATTATAATCGTCTTTTTTCATGTATAATTTTATTTTTTATGTTATCTTTAGGAGGGATTCCTCCTTTTCCTTCTTTTTTTGCTAAGCTTTATCTTTTATCGGATTTAATTTTTCGTGAAATGTTTATTGTAGTAGCTTTATTTTTATTAATAACCTTGATAAGTTTTTTTTTTTACTTGCGAATTGGTAAATTTGCTGTATTTTTTTACAAAAAAAACTGGGAATTTTTTTCGAATTCCATATATTTGAATTCATTTTTGTGCTTATTCGTTACCGGATTAAATGGGTTTATTTTGTTCTATGCTTCAGATATTTTGATCACATGCGAATTTTTATTATCGATTTAATTTAAAAGTTATGGTTTTGTACGGTTCATTTTTATGGGTATAGGTGGCCGAGTGGTCAAAGGCGCTTGTTTGGAGTACAAGTTTTCGTAGGTTCGAATCCTGCCCTATCCTTTTTCCTTTTGTCAACGTGCGTTATTATTTTTTTGATTGCCAATACGTGGGATTTTTCTCTTCTTAACAGATCGATGGAAGAATAAAACCCGTCAGGATGTCAGGATAGAATCCGCAGGATTTTATCCTGCGGGGGATCGGGTATCTTTTGTAGGATGTAGGATTAGAATTTTTATGGTAGTGGGTATGACAGAGGTTGACAATTTAAATGTTGTAATTGATATTGTTTAATATGATTTTGATCAATCAGTGGAAGGTTTTGATATTGTACCAGCCATTTATTTATATAGTAATTATGTGTTTTTTTAATGCCCAGAATTAGTGATATTATTTTTAATTGTTATTTTTTTTCATAAAAATATAACATATGGATTTTTTACAAAAATATATATATATATTTTTTTAATCTTCAAGATGTATAATTTTACATTATCGGGTGAAACTTATTCATGGGTGTGCAATCCATTTGAACAATTCGAAATTGAGAAGTACGTTGAACGTTACTGCGATTATTTTTTAACAGATACTACGTTTTTGTGTTTAATATTTATATTTTCTATTCAATTGATGACTGTTGGATCGGTTTTAAAGAATAGTTTTTTTGATGATCGAAATCAAACACAATTTTTTGCGTTATTATACAGTATATACAAGTTCATTTATCAAATGCTATATTCTTATATAGAAGAAAAGACAGACTTTTATTTTCCGTTTTTTTTTTATCTTTTTTTTTTTTTTACAATTATTAATATAGTAGGGATACTTCCTTTTAGTTTCACTGTTTTCAGCCATTTAAATTTAACGTTCACCATGTCCTTTTTTATCTGGTGGTCAATTGTGTTATTAGGATTTTATTCTTATGGTTTACATTTTTTTGAATTCTTTTTTGCTGAAGGAGTACCATTTCGTTTGGTTCCTTTTTTGGCTTTAATCGAACTAATTTCTTTTCTTTTTAGATCAGTAAGTTTGGCTCTGCGACTTTTCGCTAACTTGGTGGCTGGCCATATTTTGTTAGATACAGTATCTTTGTTTATATATAATATATTGCAACCATCGATAGTTAATTTTAATGGGATATTTATTTCAATACTGCCAATTTTTTTGTGTTTTGTTTTAGTTTGTTTCGAATGTGTTGTTGCAGTATTGCAAGCTTATATTTTTGTAATACTTTCCATTATATATTTGAAAGATATATATGCATTTCACTAGAAATATATCGGGATTAAAGAATTGAAATTCGATAAAAATATAAAATGAGATATTACTATTTTTTTAATGAACATTACGAAATGCTTTTTTATTCTATGGTGTCGTTTGTAATAAGTGGATTGATATTGATGTTTTGTTTTTTAATAACAGGCAGACGTTATTATACTGAAAAAATGATAGGGTATGAATGTGGATTTGACCCATTTTCCGATGCCAGATCTCCTTTCAACGTAAAATTTTATATTATTTCGATGTTATTTTTATTGTTTGATGTTGAAATAGCTTTTTTTTTTCCGTGGTCTTTATCAGTGAAAGAAACTTTATTTTCAGGGATATATGTACTATATTCGTTTGTTATAGTATTAACAATTGGGTTTTTTTATGAATGGAAAAAAGGGGCTTTGGATTGGGAATAGATTTACGAAATCTGAATATTTCTGCTTTAATGTTTGTTGTGATATTTGTTATAAAAGGCATCAAAATCGGCAAATTTTGATGTTAAAAATTTTTAACAGTATTTTTAGTTTAAAGAGAGAATTTAAAGGGATAAAATTAAAAACAAAAACAAATACGTTTTAGAAAGATTTTACTTGTTATTTTATTTTTTTTTATAAATTTGTTATAATTGTAAGTTCAGTTTATGTTGCATTTAACTAACTATCTTGGATTCGGTATACCCGGAAATGAGAAAATGTTGTCAATCATATTTCTTTATGCAGAAATGATGAGTATTCTAATAGGGGTAGTTTTTGCTATTGCCTACATTGTTGTTTACACAAGTAAAAATTTTCAAGGGATGAAGAATAAAATTCCCTTTTATTTTTCTTTTAATATAGAAGGTTTTTTAGACACGGTATTTGCTATTATACCTACAGTGATTATTACGATAATATTGCTTCCAGCTTTAGGGTTTATTTTTCAATTGGAGTATGATGAAACGTTTTTAGAAACATTGTTTAATGTTTACGTGATTGGCCATCAGTGGTATTGGACATATGAAATAGATACTAGGATGGGAAGTCAGGTTCTTATTGATTTTTATGATTCAGATTTTCGTTTTCCTTCAATTCAGTTCGATAGTTATATGTCCCAGGATGTTGATGTTAACCGAGTGCTCAGCGTGGATAAGAGTTTAGTATTGCCTACAGGGTATCACATAAGTTTTTATATTACATCTCATGATGTAATTCATTCTTGGTCCGTTCCTCAATTGGGAGTTAAAGTAGATGCTATACCTGGTAGATTGGTTAAGTTTATACTTTATGCGAGTATAAAAGGGATCTATTACGGGCAGTGTTCTGAGTTATGCGGAATTAACCATGCGTTTATGCCGATTTGCGTGGAAGTAGTTGAGAGCTCCAGTTTTGTAGATTGGGTAATTCTTTCGTCAGATTGTAATGTTGTTCAACACGTTGATGATTTGTTTTTGATGAGTTTAATAGCCTGAGTAATAGTGAGAGATTACTGAGTGCAAGCGGTTATTTTTGCTATGGAAGCGATTCATCAACGGTGTCCCCGGCCGGAATGAAAGTAATTCCGGTGTCGAAGGACACCGTTGATGAATTTTTCCTACAGGGAAAAAGAAGAGCTTCCCTCTTGTGGAAGATACTCGACGAGAGGACTGCTTATTCCTGGGATGTGTGGTCGTTCCATGGTAAAAATAAGTTTTTGTATGAGGTAATCTCGAATGAACTCCGTCACGTACGGTTAGTATTTCGAGATACCTCAAGTGGGGAGAAGTATTCGGCAAAATTGCTGGGTACTCGGGCTTCGATAGCGTCATCACTGGGTACATATATTCCATATGCGGAGAATCCGTTTGTGGATCGAAAGTACTCATGGAACGCTTGTAGGTTCTTCGACGCATGGTACAATGATCTGTCATTGACACAGGAATTGTACGATGGGCACCTAAGTAAAATATTTTCTTATACCACTGCTGAGGATAGGAGTAATTATAGAGATTTTCACAACTATATTGATGCAATGTCTCACAATACATTTTATCAATTTATGAGATATGTGGTGAATATCAGTGGGGGGAGTGGAGATTCCCGATTGAGTAAAGAGGGTTTGACTTCTGTATATCAAAAAATGGTTGAAGTATCTTTGCGCTTCGAAAATTTTCTGGAGATAACAGGTATAGATAGGAGATCGTTGTATTTAAAAGACATTTTACCTCGTGATAAACATATGTTTGTAAACTATACTTATAATCTCATAGTAGATATGGAAGATTTTCTACTAAGCTTGAGAGAGAAATTTTTTTCCAGCCGAGAAGAAAAGAGATCCTACTTGAATGAATTTTTTCGAAATTGTTATAAAAATGAGCATAAAAATTTATTATATCATTTGAGAATGAAGGATTCTGATATATCAGAAAAAAAAAATTTTTTACTAAAAATCTGCGATACATATGTATCTTTAAAGGAAATGCTTCATTTAGATGAATATCAACAAATGGATTTTGTTGAAGAGTGTATTGAAAAAATAGATGGTTATTTATCTAGAACTGTTGATCCTGAACGATCTTTATCTGAGCAATGGGATCGTTTCATTTATTTGTTGAATGACTATAAAGAAGTAATGCACTCTTTCGATGATGGCTGGTTTGCTATTGATTTCTATCATTTTGGTAGTAAAAATGAATCTTTAGAAGATGTATACATAAATTTCGTTAATCAAACTGTACTTGAAGTGGCCACAGAGTGGTTTATTAGAGGGGAATTTGTTAATAATTTTAGTTGGAGACCTGTATATTATAATGAATCCATCAATCAAACTTTAAAAAACTTTAATATTGGTGACATTCCAGGAGTGGGTCTGATTTTCGAAGAATTGTACCCAACTTTTCCAAATGAAAGCAGATTACCTATGGAAGTTCCCGTTAATAAAGAATTGAGTCCATCTGAACTGAAATATTACAGTAGTAAAGTTTTTCAGCGATCAATATTAGAGGAAGCTATCAAAGAAATTTATGGTTGGGAAAAATCTCCGTATGTTCCTAACGTTTTTTTTATGGTCGATTCTACAGAATACGATCACATTCCTTCAATGGATAACGAACAAATTTACCCTCAAACAATCGCACGGAATTTGAATTCATTTTTTTCTAGTGATTCATTTATAAATGAATTTTATCGTCAAACTTTTTTGACATGGATTGAAAGCTACTCAACCAGATGTTATGGAGTGGTGAAACCACTATATGAGAATGACTTCAAGAACTTTTCTTATCCTTTCTTAGGTGAGTGGGGTGGGTTATTGTTTCGTGATATTCAAAATCACATTATTGCAATCCCTGTTGTAGGTTATCATGACTATTCATGCATAGGAGGAGATGAAACTGATTCCGACGAATGCTTATTCGGATTGAATGATAAAGATGATAGAAATCAGATTCGTCTTAACAAAGATCACACAATGGATTTGAACTCTACCACTATTAGTGGTAGTAATATTTCGCCAGAGGGACTGGCAACTGGTTATTACTATGCACTTGACGGAAACTATTGTTTTGCAGATACAAATTTTCCACAATATATCCCATATAACGGTATGAATGGATTATATCATTCTGGTAATTTAGATCCAGATAATATACAATTTGGGGTAAATATAATATACCCACACGATCCTCACAAATATTTTCAGGTTCCAGATTATTATGAAACAAGGGTTTGTGGGTCATGTCCTTATTTTTCCAATCTTTCAATTGATGAGAGATTTCTTAATAGGGTCGCTAAAGCTGAAAAATTGTTTAATCGTCCTGTTTTTGATAAAACTTCTTTTTTTCAAGATAAGAAGGATCGGTTAATATTGGAAGATATACACGTATGGTATCTTTATTCCTATGGTATTGGTGCTAATTCTTAATTGGAAGAAAGATACTTTTTATTCAATTTAATTCAATGAAGTTGTTAAATATTAAATTTTTAGTTGATATATTTTAAATAAAAAAATGAATAATATATTTGATTTAGTCGTTAATTATTTAAGTAATAGTAATATAAATAATTATATATACAGTTATGTATATGTATGTTTTAACATGTTTCCAAGAAGTATGCCATTAGCAAGTGATTACATATATTTTTATATGGATACTTTGTTGAGTTTTTTTTATTCTTTTATTTTTTTTTTTTTAAAGCCGATATTTTATTTTTTAAGTTTTGTTAAGGAGATACATTTCGGGTATTATAAATTATATAAGACTGGATTTCTTCCTACATTGAATTTATTTGTTCAACTGTTGATGCAACCTTTTCCTTATGGAGACAATTTATATGATAAACTTTATAAATTTTTTAAATTCGATATAGATTTTTTACAATGTTATAAATTTGGATATATAAAAAGGATTAGTTCATTGGGATTGAAATTGCATTTGATTTTGGCTTGTCCATTTTTTTACGGTGTACCAATTGGTTCTTTTCCAATGGGCCTTCACCCTGAACGAGCATGGTACCGTCCGTTCAATCCCTATAGGATAGGTCCAGATATCAATTGGTTTGATATGAAATGCATGATGGATGAAGCAAAAAAGGAACGTCTTATCATGAGATCTGATATATCTTATACTAGTATGGTACAAGAATTAAGAGAAAAACCTTATATGAGACATTTTCGTTACTGGGGGATAAATAAGTTACCTATACTTCGTTCTGGATCTTTTTTTGTGGTTTTTCCGGATCTAGAACATCGTTATGATACGTATGTTCCTTACGAAGTTGCAAGACAGTATCGTGAGAATTATACTGAAATGACAACTAACCGATTCTGGTTTTGGTCGAGAATTCGTAATCATGTTCGTAACAATTTTTATATGGAAAATATAGGAGATGTTTGGTGGTTAGCCACTAAAATATACATTAAGGTATTTTTTTATGTATATCTTCCTTATTTTTTTTTGAAAAAAATTTTATCGAACTTACGATCAAAAATTATATCATATAGAGAAAGTTGGATGCCTTATCGTTCCAATCTTAGAAAGGATTCTGACAAGATGTTAAATGACTGGTTTCGTTTACAACGTGACAGAAGCAATATCTATTTTATAGATATTGTCTATTTTTTGGCTCCAATTTTAAGGAACTTGGTATCCTTTATAAATAAGTATTATAGTTTTAGAATTTTATTCCGGATTTTCTATGTGTTTTTTTTGGTTCCTCCATATTTATATATGTTGATTCCTAATAGTTTTGATTTTATATTTTTATTGATATTTTTATATCAAATAATTAAGTGTTTTTACCTTTATAGGAGTTTTTATTTTGATGCTCAAAATAAGGGGTACGTCATTTATCGAATTTCTTACGGAAGAAAGATATTTATTCACTTAGGCATTTTTTTATATACTATTTTTTTTTATTATTTTTATTTACAATATATTCCAATGGATTGGAGAGCAATAATTTTACCTTATCATATGATAATTACATACCCAATATGGGTCTTTTGTATAGATCATTTCTACATAAAGTACATAAATGGAATTCGATTGCATGAAGGTTATGATAGACTTTTTGAAGGAGAAAGCATGGATTATGATGATTTTAAAAAAAAAAAATTTTTAGGGAGAGAAGTAAATCCTAAAAAAAAAAAAAATATTGGTCAACTTCTAAAACTTGTATGTTTTTTTTGGTCTATTGGAATCACTTTGGGAAATGTAATATTATATTGGGTGTTTGATTTGATTGCTTTTATTCGAAATTTGTATTCACGTAAAAAAGTTTATTCGTTACGGGACATTGATAAAAAAAAAAGACAGGAGAAGTTATCTTATTTGGATAACAATAGAAAGAAAAAACAGATAGAAATTAGTAAATACAAACATAAATATAAAAATCGTAATATTTAATTTATTTTAAATGATTGTTACATGTTTACTTTTTTTTGATAATAGAAAAAAGCGGTGACATTGTCATCAATTTTTGAAAAAAAATTGGGATTTTTATATTTTACTCAATTTTTGAGGATAGGGAAAGCATATTATAATAGAAGTTTTGTCAAGATGTATTTAGACAAGATAAATTCTCCGAATCATTTTATACTTAATTTTGGACCTCAGCATCCAGCTGCTCATGGCGTGTTACGTTTAATATTAGAATTGGATGGGGAAGTAGTAAAAAATGCTGATCCTCATATAGGATTATTGCATCGAGGTACTGAAAAATTGCTTGAATATAAGACTTATATTCAAGGAATCCCATATTTTGATAGGCTAGACTATGTTTCTTGTATGTCCCAAGAACATGTTTATTGCAGGTCTGTTGAACAATTGCTTTCTTGTTCTATTCCAGTTCGTGCACAGTATATACGAGTTATATTTTCTGAATTAACCCGAATACTGAATCATCTTTTAAATTTGACGACGCATGCTATGGATGTAGGGGCTTTGACTCCTTTTTTGTGGGGATTTGAAGAGCGAGAAAAAATTATGGAATTTTACGAAAGAGTCTCGGGCTCTCGAATGCATGCAAATTACTTTCGTCCTGGAGGTGTCTCATATGACATACCTCGAGGACTATTAGATGACATTTATCAATTTATAGATCAGTTTAGTTCAAGAATTGATGAAATGGAAGAGTTATTGACCTCTAACAGGATTTGGCGTCAAAGATTAGTTGGGGTGGGAGTTGTGTCTTTACGAGATGCATATGATTTGGGTATGAGCGGACCAATGATACGGTCTTCAGGAAAGTCCTGGGATCTGAGAAAGGATGAGCCCTATGAAATATATGAAAATTTACATTTTTATATTCCAACTGGAATTAATGGAGATTGTTATGATCGTTACTTGATACGTATGATAGAGATGAGACAGAGTTTGTCTATCATCTATCAATGTATCAATAATATACCTATGGGATTGATACGGATGGACAATTATAAGATTTCTCCTCCGTTCAGGAGGGAAATGAAAAGTTCAATGGAATCTTTAATCCATCACTTCAAGTTCTATAGTGAAGGGATCCATGTTCCTCAGGGAATTACTTACGCTGTAATCGAGGCACCGAAGGGTGAAACTGGGGTATTGCTTGTTTCCGATGGAACAAATGCTCCTTATCGAGTAAAGATAAGGGCTCCTGGATTTGCGCATTTACAGGCAATAAACCAACTTTCTTCTGGACATATGATTGCTGATTTAGTGACAATATTGGGGACACTAGATATAGTATTTGGAGAAGTAGACAGATGATTTAATTTTAAATTATATTATGTAAAACGAGAAGGTTAGCCAAGGGGTCAAAGGCATTGTTCTGCTAAAACAAGATTCATGGGTTCGAATCCCATACCTTCCTTTTTTTTGTAAAAAGATGTTTTTTTCTTCATTACGTATTTGACATTTACATTTATTTGAATTTAGAATTTCAGTCCGTGCTTGTAGCTTAGATGGTTAAAGCGTTCGCCTGATAAGCGAAAGATCAATGGTTCGAATCCATTCAAGCGCAGAGACTAAAGTTAAGGTAAGGTATTTGTATTTATCCTGTTTTTTTTTAAAAAATAGAATAAATCCTTTCTATTCATATGTATATGTGGGAAGGGTAGGATTCGAACCTACGAAGTGTTATAACACAGCAGATTTACAGTCTGCCGCCTTTGACCGCTCGGCCACCTTCCTTTTAGATAAAAAGTATTTGTTATGAACAAAACAATTCGCGCAAAAACGCGCCGATGCGCGTTACCGCATTTATCAATACAGAAAAATGTTTCTCGCAAACATATAAAGGTGTATCATACATATAGAATAATATACCCAATTTTATTGCCGAAAATTAATTTTTTTCAAATGCAAGGCATGAAGTTACATCACAAAAGGCGTGCTCATGAAGATGAACATGTGCGTCTAAGATGTAAAATTTCAAAAAATTGCGTTTTTATTGGACTGAATAGAGATTCTCCGTTGATACAAGTATCATAACGATATTTGTTGATTGTTATCGATTATTTTTTACTTTCTAGAGTATAGTATTCTAGTTTTTTGGTTAAATTTTTTTTCACAAATGTGAAGTATTTGTATAAGAAGTGTAAAAAAAGCATTTCTGTTTGAATTAAAATGTAAATTTGAACAAACGGAGGAAAGAAACACATAAATAATACATTATTAAAAAAGAAATAAAATAAAATATTTAAGTTATTTCTTTTTTTTTGAAAAAAAAATCCGTATAATAAGAACAAGCTTAGGTTTGCATACAGCATTTTTAAGTATACAGATACGTAGTTCAGAACTTGAAATTCTACATCGAATTCAAATAGATCTATTTCTTGATATACGTTGAATATAATTTTTATGACTAAAGGTAACAGTGTTTTATGCACTATAATCCAGTTGACAAAAAATATCAAATGAACATGAGTAATGGTTATAAAGCTATTTATTTTTTCTTTTTTTGAAAAAATAGGGAAAAATAAGTATATGAACAAAAAAATAATACCGGGAATGGTTATGTACATTAAAAGTGTTCCGCTATATAGCAAATATAAGTATGGAGACGTGTATAATGGTATATTTATCTCTACGTTTGGTATTAGCAGAGAAAAGTTGTTCCATTGGTTATCATTTGTATTTGAAAAAAATTGCCAATTTTTTTCAATGTCGATTTGTTTAAATTCAAATATTTTCTGTTGTAAGGCGGGAGATAGAAGAAATAGCCATAGATATTTAATATTTTTTATGAGCAAACAATATAAGAGCAACAGATAAATAAAAAAAAAAAAAACTTTTGACAGTATTTCTTTAAAAAAAAAAAAAACTGGATTCATTAAAAATTTTTGAATATGATATGTGGCCGAGCGGTCAAAGGCGCCAGATTTGAAGTCTGGATTTCATAGGTTCGAATCCTATCATATCCTTTTGATTTTGATTTTTTAGGAAGTATAATAGGAGCATGGTGGAATTGGTAGACACGGTGGATTTAGGATCCATTGACATAAAGTCGTGCAGGTTCGAGTCCTGTTGCTCCTATTTGATTGGTTGGGTTTTGAAGTGTTGAATTTAGAACCAAGTGATATTTATAGGTATGGTCGAAGTCTAAGGTTAGTAACTCAGTGGTAAGAGTGTTGGTTTGTCACGCCAAAAGTCGTGGGTTCGAATCCCATCTAACCCGAATTTTTAGTGTAAAAAAAAAATAAACAGTATTAGTTTTAATTTCAATGTACATCCACATCTAGATGAGGTTTATTTAGTTTACTTGAAGAATGATTTTCATGCGTATATGGGTAAAATAAAAGAAATATTATATCCATCTCACTTGGTGGAATTGGTAGACACGACAGACTTAAAATCTGTTGCAATGATTATTGCGTGTAGGTTCAAGTCCTACAGTGAGCATGTTTGAATGTTCGATTTTATTTTACTTATCTCACTTGGTGGAATTGGTAGACACGACAGACTCAAAATCTGTTGCAATGATTATTGCGTGTAGGTTCAAGTCCTACAGTGAGCATTGTATAATATACTTTTATACATTTAGCTTTAATAAAATCGCGTATTGCGAATTACAAATATCGAGTAATATATCGTATTATAATATTAAATTACAAAACAAAATATAAGATGTATCATTTTTTTATCCGCTATTTTTATTTATATTTTTTTTTTAAAAGTGATAAAACGTTAAAATTTTTTATGCTAATAGATTTAATTTATTTTATTTTGAAACAATTATTTATAATTAATTATACCAGGATGATGTTGAATCAAATTCAACGGTCGAATTTAATGTATAAACTAAATCGTAATAGAACAATTTCTTTTTTCTTTAATAAAAAAAAGAAAAAACGTATTAAAAATATCGAAATAAGGAAAAAAAATAAAAAATGAATTTTAGCACAAATGAATTAAGAACCCCAATAGCCTATAAAAGGCATAATAAAATGAATAAATTTAAATATAAGAAATTTAGAAGAGAAAAAAATATAAATATTTTTTTGAATCGTTACATTTTTCAATCAAATGTATGCTCTAGAATTATTAAAATCCGATTGAATCTTTTAAAAGATTTTTTAATCGACGGAATTTCGAGTAGATTGATTACGGTAGGATCGAGAAAAAGAGTCTATAGGTTTTTTCAACGTAAGTTTAGACGTTATATGATTCGTGCGGAGAGGTATATCAACGATAAATATGTTTTTCTTAGAATTTTTATTAATTTTTTTAAAAAAATAGAGTTGGTACTAAGAAATAACATAAAGAAAAAATATTCTACTCAAAATTTCAACGCAAGTAAAATTTTTTTTAAAAGGGGAGGTAATTTTTTAGATCATGATTATCAAGTAGAAAAGTTTTTTATCCCAAATATGTTGGAATGCACCTTATTACCTTTTTATAGATGGTCTAATTATTTTGACATAAATATGAAACACATTATGTTTGGACCCAATATGAATGTGAATGCAAACGTGTTAAGGATGAATTATCAGCTTACGAAATTGCCAATATTGTTAGGCAAAAAAATAGAAATACAATCGAAATTAATTGCATTGCACCTCTTTTTTAATTTGTTGTCTTCGAAATCACTATATGATTACATATGTATTTGTAAGAAGATTTATTATAGCAAACTAGCGATATTGGCTCGTAAAGTCCGAAGAATTAAAAGAAAATATTTTAGAAAGAAAAAGAAAAATTCTATAAAATTTCGTATGTTAAGATCTTATAGACCAATGAATTTATCATTGTCTTTGTTATATAACAATCGTTTTAGGTGTTGGCGCTTTTTGAAAAATAGACCGTCAAACAAAATATTAAAGTTGAATAGGATATGGAAAAAGTTGAGATTTTTTCTTTTTAAAAAAAAAAATCTCAAGAGGAAAAAAAAGTTGAATAAAAGAGATAAATTAAATGAATTGATAAAAAACAGATTTTTTTTTCTAAATTTTTATCAGCATGCTGAATCAAATACAAACACTAAATCGCAAGGACTGTTCGGTTCTACAAATACTAATCATAATATAAAAAATAGTAGTGATTTTTTAAAAAGATTTTTTTTATCTCAGAAACGAGGATTTTTTACTTTTGTAGTAGGGAAAATACTAACTATACGTACTCGATTTGATTATTTTAGTAATGTACGTAAAAAAATAGAAGATTGTTCTTTAGAAACATCGGAAGAAACAGAAGAAGAATTGATAGAAAATGACAAAGAAGGGTTGAACGTGAACGTTGATTCAAATGATATAGGTATAGGAGGATCAAATCTTGATTTTGAGAATATTGTTTATGTACGCAAGGTAAATTATACGATTTCTGTCACATATTTTGAATTTCCTTTAAAAAATAATCAGTTATTTGACGTATATATGTTCATTTCTGATTTTTTGTTGTTATATAAAGGCATACATTTTTTTAAAAAAAATAGGTTTCTGATTTCCACAAAAGATTTTGAAAGAGATTTTTTTTTGCGGGAAAAGATACAAAATGAATTTTGTTCTAAGGGGTTTTTTGAAAGATAGAATAAAGTGAAGTAAGGCAGCGGTAATAAAAGTGAATTAAATTATAGTTTGAGATAGTTTAATCGGTAAAACGGTGGAATCATAGTCCATAGTTGCAGGTTCGAGTCCTGTTCTCAGTAATTTTATTAATAGTTAGCTGTGCTAACAGCTATTGTTTTTACAATAAAATGTATTGCGGGATCTTTATAAGTATTTGTATAATTTATATTTTAGCCTTCTGTTTTTTATGTTGTATGTAATAGGGGTAATTAATTTGATAGCCTTGATAGCTCAGTGGTAGAGCGGTGGACTGAAAATCCACGAGCGATGGTTCGATTCCATCTCGAGGCAGGAAGGGGAATAAGGGGGGACAGTTAAAAAGATAACAGATTTTTGAAATAAAGATTTTTTAATGAATGGACATCATTTGAGTCATAAAAAAGTGTTTTATTTTTTTTTTAATGGATCAAATAATTCAAATTTGTTTTTATTTTCTACTGATTTAGTTCATTGTTATTATGATTTGGAATTTTTTATTGATTTGAATTTATAGTACTAATGAAAATGAAATTAGTTTATATTGTACATAAAACTGATAAAATCAAGCATTTTGTTCGGGGGTAAAAAGTAATTGAAAATTAGAATTCAACTATAGATAAAGTAGTGTATTTTTATATTAAAAAAAATTTAAAATGTATTTTTTGGGACTTGTATTTCATTATACGCATTTGGAACAAAAAGAATTTTTTGAATTGAAAAAATTCTTTCAACAATTTTGTTTGGAAATGAGATTCTTGAAAAAAAAAGGGCAACTTTATTTTTCAAGGGAAGTAAAAAGTAATTTTATTGGGGGATGTGTGAGTATGTTGGTCAAAAATGGTCAATGTTGGGATTTGAATGATATTAATCGATTAAAAAAATCGATCAGAAAGGAATTGCGGCATTACAATCGCTTGCTGTTTCTTGGATTTTTGTTTTACACAAAAAATGAAGTGGTATTTATACCACCAAATGAATACAACTTTAATACAGATAGTAGTGTATTTCAGTTCACCTCATATGGGAGTATGATTACACATTTGACTACATATTTTTTTTTCTTTTTTAAATTGATATTCAATATTAGGATTCAAAGTCTGATGCTCAACAACGGAGTGACAAGAATTCAAACTTTTAAATTAAATAAACTTAGAAGTAAATTTTTTTAGAAATATAGATATATGATAACTAAAAATCAATTAGCATTTTCTTACCCAAGGATTTTCTTTAAAAAGAAAGGTAATTCTCCTAGATTGTATTCGAGTCCTCAGAAAAAAGGAACTGTTTTGAAAGTTCTAGAACAATCTCCTAAAAAACCAAACTCCGCAAAGAGAAAGGTTGCTAAAGTTCGTCTTTCTACTGGAGATAGAGTAACGTGTCATTTGCCAGGGATAGGTCATAATTTGCAACAACATTCAGTAGTACTTGTTCAAGGAGGACGCTGTCAAGATCTTATTGGCGTGAGATATAAGCCAATTCGTGGATTATTTGACTTTTTGCCAGTTCAAGGTAGGAAGACAAGACCTTCTAAGTATGGAGTGAAAGGAAATTCTAAAGAGATGAAAAACAAGTGACAAGTATACTTACTGATATCAAATCATACGATTTGATGAATAATATACAATTCAAGGGTTTAAAGGATAATTGTTAAACATGGATTTAAATCGAAAATCACTCAAAAAAATGACATTTTGAATGTCAAAATGAACATATAATATATAAATTTGTAAAGGGGGTGTAGCCAAGCGGTAAGGCGGTGGATTTTGATTCCATGACTCATAGGTTCGAATCCTATCACCCGTACATATTCTTATGTGGATAATATGATATTGTTGTTTGTATAGTATAGCCTATACATTATACATATATTTTATATGGTAATGTTTATAGTTTTTTATAAAATTTTGCAAATTGAAATCGTATCGTATTTTTTTTCAATAAATGAAGTGTGGAAATATGGAAAATATAATGATGAGAAACAGAATAAATCGACAGTCTTATGTTAAGTACTTGATGTTAAATATACCTAAGTGTATTTTTTTTATTTTTGATAAAAAAAATCATACTTACATTCATATACATAAATATTATATTTTAATGATAAGTTTTTTTTTGTATAAGGATTTAAATAGTAGATGTAACCAATTAATAGATATTACTTGCATTGATTTTTTTTTACAAAAAAAGAGGTTTGAAATAATATACCAATATCTATCTCACGAATTTCATAGAAGAATTTTTTTAAAGTTTTTTATTTCTGAATTAGAATCAGTAAACTCAATTATTAATGAATTCCCGAACTCTTCCTGGTATGAAAGAGAGATATGGGACTTATTTGGAGTGTATTTCATACATAATAAGTATTTGAAAAGGATTATGCTAGATTATGGGTTTATAGGTCATCCTTTGAGAAAGGACTTTCCGCTAACAGGATTTTTAGAAGTAGCATACAGTTATTTTTTTTCTACTGTTGTACATAAGAAAGTAAACTTAAGTCAAAGTTTTCGAAAGTTTGAAACTGTTAGTAATTGGTCTACACTGAATTCAAGTTTCCAAGGCAAGGCAATAAAAAGAAAATAAATGAACAGAAATAGAAAGCAACGAATCAATATAAACTTAATTTATAAAGTTGGTACGTATGTGCGTCTTTACAAAAGTAATTTTCAATTAAGGCTTTCTAGCGGTTTTAAATCGTTTAAAAACATGGCATATGATAAAATGGGTTGGTTATGGACGAATGTTAAAAATTTATACCACTCGTATGTAGATTCTTTTTTTTTTAAAAAAGATGAGAGTATCATAAATGGCGTTTTTTGGTTTTTTTTTGGAGTAGTACCACATTACGTCTCTTATTTTTTTAAGTATAAAATAAAGCATATTTTATGTGTCTTTTATACAAGATTCTTTATTGTAATATTTTTTTTGTATTTAGTAATTGTTTTTAGTTTTATTTTTTTATGGAATATGGGGTACTTGCAAGAAGTTGCAATGTATGCTTGTTGTTTGAAACAATTTATACAATGTTTCATTGATAATACATATATTTATTGGAGTAATCAAGATTTGATTCAATTTGAAAGGGTAGTGTATTTGAAAGTTTTGGAATTTTATGGGGAGTATTGTGATATTTTCAGAAAGACAAGAGAAGTGAGTCATTTTATGAATGATAGTTGGGACGGGGGAATGAAGGCTAGTGGATTCTGGAGTAGATTGACTAACTGGATGAGTTTGACTCTAGATCAACTTGGGCTCTATAATTTTAGAACAGCTTTGGGACTAAAGCTTTCACACGAAAGGATTCATTTTTCAGAAGAAGAAATGGATCTGAGAAAAATAAGATGGGGTAGTAGTTGGATGTATTCTGATTTATGTGAAAAGATGACTCATACACGAAGAGTTTTTCGTGCTAAGACAGGAGACATAGTAAATAAAAAACAGTTATTAAATTGGATTTCTCCTTATGTTAGCACATATAACAACATTTTTGTCTTTGATCCTCAAAAAAAGCATTTTTTTTCTACTGGTTCGTTATTTGAGCGCCATTTAATGAACCAATATTACTCCACGTATAATAAAGGTATGTTTTATGGGGACAGAAAGAGTTTGATTGACGATACTCAATTGGAACTAAAACGAGGATTATTTATTTGTTATTATGATTTGTTGTTGGACCCAGAAAAGATATTTAAATTTGTATTAAGTGATTCTTTTGAAGGACCAAAAAATGTTTGGGATTGGATGATAGCTTTAAATCCTGTTCAATTTTTTTTTCATTATTGTGATTGGATTTATACGTATTGGACTAAGAAACATAACTCTGCTATAAGTAATTTATATCCCGATAAGGACGATATGATCAACAGGTTTTCAATTGAAGATGGATTTGAATCTTATACTTTGAGATATTATCAAATGAGATTGGTTACTTATTTAATATTAAATATATTAGTATTGATGAACCACGGATATGATTATAGCGGCAATATTGTTCTTGATAGTGATGAAAAAGAAGTTTTTCTTGGTCTTATTTTGCAATTGTGTGAGCAGTTGGAAATGATTAAGTTAAGGACGGGCGAGTCAGCCATAGTGGCATTTTTTTGACTTGAATTTTGGTCTAACTATAGAATTTGTTTATTGTTTTTAGTTTTAATGACCTTTTCGTCTAGTGGCCAAGGACAGTTCCTTTTCACGGAGAAGACATGGGTTCGAATCCCATAAAGGTCAAACGGTTAGTAAAGAAACGTATCAATAACAGAGTTCAATAAAATAAAAACGACTGTTTTAGCCGACGACATACTAGGTTAGTTTAAATAGGATTGACCGAAATCATAATTTTCGGTTGTTCGGAATCGTTGGGTTTGATTCTGGCTCGGAGTGAATGCTAGTGACAGGCCTAACACATGCAAGTTGAACGAACTTATTTATTAATTTAGAATTTTTGAAAATAAAAATAAGTTCGTGGCGAACGGGTGTAGAGAATGTACTGAATTTACCGAAAAATATAGAATGTGTAATAGTTAATTACGAATTCTATAAAAGACTGAAAAGTCGTTTTTCGATAATCGTATAGAGTTTTAATGGTTGTTGAGCAGAATGAATACTGCTCAAGCCTAAAATGCTTAGCTGTTCTTGGAGGTTGTTCAGCCACATGGGGACTGAGACAAGGCCCTAACTTCAAATAGGAGTCAGCAGTGAGGAATTTTGGGCAATGAGCGGAAGCTTGACCCAGTCATGTCGCGTAAATGAGGAAGGCATTTATAGCCGTAAAGTTTGTGTACATTAATAAAATAATGATAGTATTTTTGTACGAGCGCTGGCCAATTCTCGTGCCAGCAGCCGCGGTAATACGAGAAGCGCAAGTGTTACTCCTATTGACTGGGCGTAAAGGGTGTGTAGGTGGTGTTGAAAGTGTTTTCATCAAAGCTCATTGTTTTAATGAAGAGAGAATTCAAACTTCAACACTTGGGTTTCTGACAGGGGCAACGGAACTTCCGAATCAGAGTTGAAATGCGTAAAAATCGGAGGGAACACCAAAGGCGAAAGCGGTTGCCTATCATAGACCGACACTGAGGCACGAAGGCATGGGTATCGAAAAGGATTAGAAACCCTTGTAGTCCATGCTGTCAACTATGAGTGTTAAATGTTAACGTATGACCGTTAATGTTACAGCTAACGCGTGAAACACTTCGCCTGGGGACTACGATCGCAAGATTAAAACCTAAAGAAATTGACGGAGATCCGATACAATCAGTGGAGCATGTGGTTTAATTCGATGCAACGCGAAGAACCTTACCAATTCTTGATATACCAAGTAAAATTTAAAAATATAAGATTGGATAAGAATAAATATCTTATATTTTTTGTATTTTTAGATACATTTGGATGGAAATCCACAATAGTCGATATCAGGTGTACATCGAGTTTATAGATGTGTTTCACAGTTAATATCTAATGCTTGGTACAGGTGCTGCATGGCTGTCGTCAGCTCGTGTCGTGAGATGTTGGATCAATTAAGGACGAACGAACGCAACCCCATTTTTTATTTTTATCTAGAACTAGATTGATGAATAAAATTTAGGGATGACGTCAAGTCATCATGGCCTTAATGAATTGGGCTATCCACGTGCTACAAAGGTCACGACAAAGAGAAGCGATAACGTTGAGTTGGAGCTAATCTCTAAAAAGTGATCAATGTTCGGATTGTTCTCTGAAAATCGAGAACATGAAGCAGGAATTGATAGTAATCGTCAATGAGAATGTGACGGTGAATATATTTCCGGATCTTGTACAAACCGCCCGTCACGCCACGGAAGCTAGTGACCTTTCTAGGCTTTACTAGATGAATTATAAAATATCTTAAGTAGGATGTTTGAAATTCTAAAAGTGATAGTCAATAGGTCATTAGCAACTGGGGTGAAGTCGTAACAAGGTAGCCGTAGGGGAACCTGCGGCTGGAAAAAGGTAAATAAAAAAATTTTTTTTGTTTTTCAACGTTCAAGTTGTCATTAGATGTAATTTGAATTTTGGTTTATATATATGCGCGTGTACATATTGATAATATATATATAATTACACGATGATGTCATATAACGAGTGTAATATCGTATGAATAATAGAAATAGTTTTGGCAAAGAAAAAATATAAGAGAGTATTTATTGGATACCTTGGCATGCAATCGTACAACACGCACGAGTATGACGATAATAAGCTGACGGAATTTATAGGGTTCGAGCAGCCAGTTTTTTGGTGTTGTTAAAGACTAATAAATTTATTAATTAGCAACACGTGAGCATTGTAAAATAACAGCATAGGCTTAAATGAATTGAAACATCTTAGTAATTTAAGATTGGAAGAAATAAAAAAAGATTTCGTTAGTAGCGGTGAGCGAAAATGAAATACGGAGAATTTTTACGTGGTTTTTTGTGCTTGGGATTATAAGTTTAAATTACTAAACCATAGTAGGTTGAAGTCCTTTATGATGACACATTACCACATTTGACGATGTTAAAGCATATTTTTAGAAGTATGGTTTTGCAAGGCGACAAAACCTGAAAGGAAAGAAGAGCTACCTTCTAATTCTCAACATAGGTTGCATGACCGAAAGTAAAAAGTATCGTGAGAGAAAGGTGAAAAGATGCAGTGATAAGTAAAGAATTAGACCTTGAAAATGAATACTTAGATTGATTTG